TAACTCCTTGAAATAAAAAATAAAATTAAATTATTTTGTTTCATTTTTATATTTTTAATAAAAAAATGGGAGAAACAGCCCTATTTTCTAAATATTATAATTTTTTTTTTATTAAAATTCAAATATTCCAAAAACTTAACTGGTTGACAAAGATTGATTTTTTTTATAAAATATATTCATATCTTTTATAAAAAAAGCGGAGTTCGTATAGTGGTAATACCTCAGCCTTCCAAGCTGAAGCGAGGGGTTCGATTCCCCTACTCCGCTAATTCATATATTATTTTAATATAAATAATTTATAAATTTGACTAATATTTAACACATCATTAAAATAATATATAAGAGAAAATAAAAATATTTTTTCTTATATATTATATAATTTATAAGTTATATTATTATTATTAAAATAAAAAATGGCAAAAAAAAGTTTAATTGCACGTCAAAAAAAACGTGAAAAATTAGTTGATAAATATAAAATAAAACGTCAAAATTTAAAAATAAAAATAAAAGAAGAAAAATTTTTAGACGAAAAAATAAATTTATATAATAAATTACAAAAACTACCTAGAAATAGTTCTGCTACTAGACTAAATAATCGTTGTTTAATTACAGGACGTCCAAAAGGTTATTATAGAAATTTTGGATTATCTCGCCATGTTTTAAGAGAAATGGCTCATAATTGTTTATTACCTGGACTGTCTAAATCTTCTTGGTAGTGATAAGTAGAAAAGCTTCTTTTTAAAAATTTAATATATAATTAATTTTTATTAATACTTAATCAAGCAAAAATTAAAAATACTTTTTATTTAAAAAATATATATATATAAACTATGGCTCGCGAAAAATTTGAAAGATCAAAACCGCATGTTAATATTGGAACTATAGGTCATGTTGATCATGGTAAAACAACATTAACTGCTGCTATTACTATGGCATTACAAAAATTTAGTGGAAAAACCGGTAAAAAATATGATGAAATTGACTCTGCACCTGAAGAAAAAGCACGAGGAATTACTATTAATACAGCACACGTAGAATACGAAACAGAAAATCGTCATTATGCCCATGTTGATTGTCCCGGTCATGCGGATTATGTTAAAAATATGATTACAGGTGCAGCTCAAATGGATGGTGCTATTCTAGTTGTATCTGGTGCTGATGGTCCTATGCCACAAACAAAAGAACATTTATTATTAGCTAAACAAGTAGGTGTTCCTAATATTGTTGTTTTTTTAAATAAAGAAGATCAAGTAGATGATCCTGAATTATTAGAATTAGTTCAATTAGAAGTTCAAGAAACACTTGAAGCTTATGAATTTCCAGGTGAAGAAGTACCTATTGTAACTGGTTCAGCTTTATTAGCATTAGAAGCTTTAATTGAAAATACTGAAGCTTCTGATAACAAATGGGTTGAAAAAATCTATACTTTAATGGAACAAGTTGATAGTTATATTCCAACTCCTGAACGTGAAACAGATAAAACATTCTTAATGGCAGTAGAAGATGTATTCTCTATTACTGGTCGTGGAACTGTTGCAACTGGGCGTGTTGAACGTGGTGTTTTAAAAACAAATGAAACAGTAGATCTTGTTGGATTAGGAGATACAAAAAATGTAACCGTTACTGGATTAGAAATGTTCCAAAAAACTTTAGATGAAACAGTTGCAGGAGATAATGTAGGTGTATTACTTCGTGGTGTTCAAAAAGATGAAATACAACGAGGTATGGTAATCGCTGCCCCAAATTCAATTGAACCTCATACAAAATTTGAAGCACAAGTTTATGTTTTAACAAAAGAAGAAGGTGGCCGTCATACTCCATTTTTCCCAGGTTACCGACCTCAATTTTATGTTAGAACAACTGATGTTACAGGAAAAATTGAAAATTTTACAGCAGATGATGGGTCTGAAACAAAAATGGTAATTCCAGGAGATCGAGTAAAAATGGTTGTCGAATTAATTCAACCTATTGCTATTGAAGATAATATGCGTTTTGCGATTCGTGAAGGGGGTCGTACTGTTGGTGCTGGTGTAGTTTCTAAAATTTTAGAATAAAATTTTAATTTATAAAAAAAAAAAAATGAAATTAAATAAATTAATTAAAGATATTGAATCAGATTATTTAAAATTAGATTTGCCTTCGTTTAAAATTGGAAATATTGTTTCAATTGATGTTTTAATTCAAGAAGGTAATAAAAAAAGAATTCAATCTTATAGTGGTAAAATAATATCCCAGCATTTAGCCGGTTTAAATTCAACTATTACAGTTAGAAGATTATCAAAGGGTATTGGTATTGAAAGAATTTTTCCAATTCATTCGCCAGATATTAAGTCAATAAATCTAATTGAAAAATAAATTAAAATAAAAAACAACTAATTTAGTTGTTTTTTATTTTAATTTTTAATATAATATTAATATAATTATTTTGTATAAAAAATAATTATAGCCTTCTTAACTCAATTGGTAGAGTATCGGTCTTGTAAACCGAAGGTTAGCGGTTCGACTCCGCTAGAAGGCTAAATAATATATATATATAATATAAAGTTATAATTACTATATAACTTTATATTAGTTAATATTAATTTATATAATAATAATTATTTTTTTATAATTATAATTTTTTTGTATTTAATTTTTTATATTAAATTTTTTATTTATATTATTTTTTTTTTATAAGTATATAATTAATTATCACTTTTTAAAAGTGATAATTAATTAATAATAAAAAAGATTAACCATTGATTGAAGGAGCTTCAACTGATGCTAAATCTAATGGGAAGTTGTGAGCGTTACGCTCGTGCATTACTTCCATACCTAAGTTAGCACGGTTGATGATATCAGCCCAAGAGTTTAATACACGACCTTGAGAATCAACAATTGATTGGTTGAAGTTGAAACCGTTTAAGTTGAATGCCATTGTCGAAATACCTAAAGCAGTGAACCAAATACCTACAACTGGCCAAGCAGCTAAGAAGAAGTGTAATGAACGTGAGTTGTTGAATGATGCATATTGGAAGATTAAACGACCAAAGTAACCGTGAGCAGCAACGATGTTGTAAGTTTCTTCTTCTTGTCCGAATTTGTAACCTTCGTTAGCAGATTCGTTTTCAGTAGTTTCACGAATTAAAGATGAAGTTACTAATGAACCGTGCATTGCTGAGAATAAAGATCCACCGAATACACCAGCTACACCTAACATGTGGAATGGGTGCATTAAAATGTTGTGTTCAGCTTGGAATACGATCATGAAGTTGAAAGTACCTGAGATACCTAAAGGCATACCGTCAGAGAATGAACCTTGACCAATTGGGTAAACGATGAATACAGCAGTTGCTGCAGCTACAGGAGCTGAGTAAGCTACTGCGATCCATGGACGCATACCTAAACGGAAAGATAATTCCCACTCACGACCCATGTAAGAACATACACCTAAGAAGAAGTGACAAACGATTAATTGGTACGGACCACCGTTGTATAACCACTCATCTACAGAAGCAGCTTCCCAGATTGGGTAGAAGTGTAAACCAATAGCGTTTGAAGTTGGAACTACAGCACCAGAAATGATGTTGTTTCCGTATAATAATGAACCTGAAACTGGTTCACGGATACCATCGATGTCTACAGGTGGTGCAGCAACAAATGCGATGATGAATACTGAAACAGCTGTTAATAATGTTGGGATCATGATAACACCAAACCAACCTACGTATAAACGGTTTTCAGTTGAAGTTACCCATTCACAGAAGCGAGCCCATAAAGATGAAGCTTCGCGGCGTTCTAAAATTGCAGTCATATTTATTTATATTTATTTTTAAAAAGTTAAAAATTTTTCCCAAACAAATTATTTGTTTGTTATATATTATTATAAATAAATATATAAATTATGTCAATTTTAATTTTTTTAAATATTGCGAACAGGGGGAATCGAACCCCCGACCTCGCCTTGGCAAGGCGATATTTTACCTCTAAACTATGTTCGCTTATATAATTTTAATATATATAATATATATATATTAAAATTATATTTTAAAAACTTTTTCATATATTGTCAATTATTATTATAATTTATTTAATAGTTTATTTATTAATAATTTATCATTAATACCGGGCCATGCGATACCATCTAATCTTGTTGGTAAAGTTTCACCTAATTCTAAATATTTTTTTGATTTTGAATCTAATTTTGATTTTGCCCAATACCAATTATAATTTGGTAAACGGTTTAATAAATAATCACTTGTTTTTGAACTAATAACTTTTTTTGTACTTGTTTTTAAATTACGAGATTCATTATTTTTAGTATCAAATTGTAATATTTGTTTAAAATTATCTAATTGTTCAGATGAAAGCTCTAATGATGGTAATTTAAGAATTAAATTTGATTGATTTTTAATATTTTCAATTGCGGGAGACCATGATTGAAAAGTAAAATAAAAAGGTAAATTTTTAGATGCTATATTTTTATTATCTCTAAAACCATAACTAAAATCACCCGATTGTAAATCTTCTGGTACATAACTAGCTTTAATAAGAAATTTTCGTAACGAAGAATCCCACCCAATGTATAGTGGAGCAGTATTATTTAATACCATATATTTTGATGGATCTAAATTAGTTTTATTCAGTTCTTCATGTAAAAAAACTTTATTTTCATTTGAAAAATTATTATATTGTGGTTGATCAAACTTTAAAACTTTTTTAAAATTCAATTCTGAGTTTAAAGAATTATTTTTATTAATATCAAAATTTAAATTAATAGCATTAAAATGTCTTATTAAACTTAAAGAACCTTTAAATTGTTGATTATAAACTTTTTCAGCATATGATTCTTTATTATTGATAACTAACTTTTTATAATCTTGAATAGTATTTAAATAATTTTGTAAAATAAGTCGGCGTTTAAATAAATCTATTTCGTCATTTACTGTTAAATTATAAGAATTGGGTTGTCCCCATAAAAAAGGGTGCATATCTAAATGCATTAAAGCTTTATATACAGGATTACTATAATATTTTTCTCTAAATTCACGATGAACTTGAACTTGCTTTATTTGGTTTTTTGAATTGGCATCTTGATAACCTAAATAAATATCGTTTCTAAATAATTGAGTAAAAATTTCTTCAATTGCGCTTTCTTTTTTTTGAAGTTTTGTACTATATAATTCTAAATTAGGTGTTTCATAATTAGGAACTTCAAATTTAATTTCTTTAAAATTATTTTTTTTAGTACTATTTATTTGTTTACGAGTACTACTTCTTTGATCTGTTCTTAAATTAAATCGATTTTTCCATAAACTCTCAGATTCTAAACTATATTGTTCATATTTTAAATAATTTGTTATATCTTTTTTTATTAAATCCGATTTATCAAAATTTAATGGATTTGTAGCTATATTTATAACGGACATTTTATCTTTATTTGTTTTAAAAGAACTATAAACAGGTTTAGGAAGAGTATTTTCTAAAAATCTATCTTCAGAAACAAAACCTAATGGACCATAAATTAAATAGTCAAAACCATAATAAGGAATATTATTAAAACATAAAATTGTTGTTATAAATAAACTAATATAATGAAAGCGTTCATTTACAATAATAAACGGAATTTTAGAACATATAGTATTAGAAATAAAATTATAAATATTAATTATTAAAAAACCAAATAATGCTGTAAAAACTAAACTACCTAATAAAATACCAATTAAATAAGAAAAATTATTTAAAAAAAAATATTTAATATTTTCATTAGTTTGTAATAAATTAGAATAACCACTAACAGTTAAATTACCAAAATAGTTGTAAATTGATGTTTGTTCAGTCCAAGATAAAATAAAATTTAACCCAAATAATTTTAATAAAACATCTTTTTGATAAAAATTTATAATTTTCATATTTGGATTATGAATCATATTATAAAGTAAATTTACCAATAAAAATAAACCTAATAAAAGATTAAAAGGTTCAAAAGTTAAAAAAGGTAAAATTAAAAATTCAAAACCAAATAAAATAGAACTAAAAAAAATAAATTGACCACATATTGTTCCTAAGGCAGCAAAAATACCGGCAGGTAATCCATTAATAATAAGAGCTCTAATTGTTAATAATTGAGGTATTGAAAAAGGAAGAACTAAAAAAAAACTATTTAAAAAACCGGTAAAAAAATTTTTAGAATTTAATGATGAATTTTCAAAAAACGAAAAAAAACTTTTATCAAGCTCAATTTCAAGCGCTGTTTCAAATAAATTTTTACCTTCTAAGATTGCTATGTAATTATGTTTAAAATTTGCTGGTAATTCTATAAAATCAGTTAACCACTTAAAGGATAATAAATAAATGAAGAGTATACTTAAAGAATTACCAATATATAAAAAAATAGATTTAAAAAAAATAAAAACATTAAAATTTTCATTTAAAATAAATAATATATCATTAATATGATCAACATAATCTTTTAATGCATTAATAAAAAACATACTTAATTTCCTTCGAATAAATAGAGCTTGTAAAATTAAATTATAACAAATATAATTATATTATAATTTAATATAAAAAATATAATAGGGCTTGTAGCTCAGTGGACTAGAGCACACGGCTACGAACCGTGGTGTCGGGGGTTCAAATCCCTCCTAGCCCATAATTATTATGATAAAAAACCATAACTATGTAAGCCTTTACCCATTAAGTTAACACCTAAATAACAAATCCAAATAATTATAAAACCAAAACTAGCTAACAAAGAAGATTTAAAACCATTCCATCCTTTTGATAAACGAGTATGAAAATAAATTGCAAATATAAACCAAGTAATTAAAGCCCAAGTTTCTTTAGGATCCCAACTCCAATAAGAACCCCATGTTTGATTAGCCCAAACAGCTCCAGATAATAAACCCATTGTCAATAGAGGAAAACCTAGACCTAAAATTCTATAACTTAAATTATCTAAGGTTGACATTAAAGAGACTAAATTATCTAATATAAAGCCTTTTCTAAAAGTTGTATTTTCAAATTCTGTTTCTTTAATTTTATTTATATCAAAAAAATAAGAGTTAAAAACTAAATTAACTTTTTTAATTGAATTAGAGTTTTCATATAAATAATTTTCAGAATCTAATTTATTATCTAATAATAAAAGCTTTTTATTTTTATTATATAAAAAATTACTTACAAAAGTCAAAATTAAATAAGCTATTGAAAATAAACAACCGCATAATAATGCAGCATAGCTTAATATCATAACTGTTACATGCATTAATAACCAATTAGATTTAAGTGCAGGTACTAAAGCATTTGCTGTTTTTAATTCAATAGGTAAACTAAAATTAGCAAAAGTATTTAATAATAAAATTAGCGGGGTTAAAATTGAACCAAAGATAGAGTTTAAAAATGAATTATTTGAATATACTGTTTTATTTATTTTATTATTATTTTTTAAAAATAATGATACTAAATTATTATAAAAATTTTTAAAATAATTTTTTTTTTCAATGTTAATATTAAAATTAAAAATAATTAATATACTAGTTAAACTATAGGATAAAAATAAAAGTGATTCATATAAATTACTTAAAGGAAAATGATTCGAATTTACCCAACGAATACAAAGAAATGAAAATTGTAATATATTACTAATTATAATAAGTATATCAGGTAAGTTACTAAAATACTTTAAAAAAAAGGATGATTTTAACCAATATAAAATCATTGCTACAAATAAAATGATAAAATTTATATTTATAAGACTAGTTTCTAAATTAATATTAAACATGCAATAAATTTTTAATTATATTTTGACCAAAAATTTTATATATTATATAATTTATTAATTAAACATTAATAATTATTAATAATAAAATTAACTACCTACTTTAAAAGCGTCTATAAAAAAACCTAGTAATAAACCCATTTTATAAAAATTCAAAAATTTTAAATTTTTAAATAATAAAAAAAAAAATTTATTTTTATATATTTTTAAAAAAAATTTATTTAATTTACGATACTTAATTGATTTTATATATGTTATAAAATTTATAAATTCAATAACTAAAATTGTTAATATAATAATTAGGCCATCCCAATTAGTATAAAATCTAAAAAAAATTAAAAAAGTACCAAATAAATTACCACAAATAAAACCTAATAATAGTAAAAATATATAAATAACAAAATATTTTTCGATAAATTTAAATTTATTTAAAATATTAAAATAAAAAGAATTTAATAGTTTTAAAAATTTTGTATTATAAAACATTTTTAATTTTTTAATAAAATTATTTATTTTCTCTGTTAAACAGAGAAAATAAATAATTTCTTAATAACCTAATCCCATACTACGAGTTGTTTCTGCACCTAAGTATACTCGTACACTTAAAAAATCAGTAGGGCAAGCGGTTTCACAACGCTTACAACCAACACAATCTTCAGTACGGGGAGAAGAAGCAATTTGATTTGCTTTACAACCGTCCCAAGGTACCATTTCTAATACATCAGTAGGACATGCACGTACGCATTGAGTACAACCAATACATGTATCATAGATTTTTACAGAATGAGACATAATTAATAAAAAATAAAGTAAATAAATAAAATTACGGATTAACAATTTTTTTTTTTATTATATATAAAATATTTATTATATATTTAAATATATAATAAATATTTTATATTGTAAATATTAATTAAATTTTTTAAAAAAAAAATTTTATACTTATTTATATTATGAGTTTAGGTTAATGATAAATATAAAGTTTATTAAGTTATCTTATAAATAACTTTTTTATTATTATTTATAGATTAATAAAAAATGATTAAAAATAAAAATTTTTTATTAATCTATAAATTTTTTAAGTATTTATAATTTTTTTATATAAATTTTATAAATACTTAAAATATATAAGTTAAATATTTATTATTAACCTACAGAAATTATACGAGCTAAGAAGAATGACCAAGTTGTAGCAATTCCTCCTAATAAATAATGTGCAACACCAACAGCTCGACCTTGAGTAATACTTAAAGCACGAGGTTGAATAGCTGGAGCCACTTTTAATTTATTATGAGCCCATAAAATTGATTCAATTAATTCTTGCCAATAGCCACGACCACTAAATAAGAACATAAGACTAAACGCCCATACAAAGTGTGCACCTAAGAAAATTAAACCATACGCCGATAATGCTGAACCATATGATTGAATAACTTGAGCTGATTGTGCCCATAAAAAATCACGTAACCAACCATTAATAGTGTTAGCACTTTGAGCAAAGTTACCTCCTGTAATATGTGAAATTCCAGAAGCATTCACTGTACCCCAAACATCTGATTGCATTTTCCAACTAAAATGGAAAATAACAATTGATAATGAATTATACATCCAGAATAAGCCTAGGAAAACGTGGTCCCATGCTGAAACTTGACATGTTCCACCACGACCTGGACCATCACAAGGGAAACGGAAACCTAAATTTGATTTGTCAGGGATTAAACGAGAACTACGTGCAAATAATACACCTTTTAATAAAATTAATACTGTTACATGAATTGTAAACGCGTGTATATGATGAACCAAGAAATCTGATGTACCTAATGAAATTGGCATCATCGCAACTTTACCACCAACAGCTACAACATCTCCACCCCAAGATGGGCTTGTACTTGCTAAAGCATTAGGAGCAGTAGTATTTGGTGCTAAGAAATGAGTTTTTTGAATCCATTGAGCAAAAACTGGTTGTAATTGAATAGCTGTATCTGAGAACATATCTGCAGGACGACCTAATGCGCTTAATGTATCGTTATGGATATAAAGACCAAAACTATGGAAACCTAAAAAAATACAAACCCAATTTAAATGAGAAATAATAGCATCTCTATGACGAATCATACGATCTAATAAATTATTATAGTTATTTGTTGGGTTGTAATCACGAACCATAAAAATAGCAGCATGAGCTCCAGCCCCAACTATACAAAAACCACCAATCCAATTATGGTGTGTAAATAACGATAATTGTGTAGCATAATCAGTTGCCAAATAAGGATAAGGTGGCATAGCATACATGTGATGAGCCACAATAATAGATAATGATCCAAATAAAGCTAAGTTAATTGCTAATTGAGCATGCCATGAAGTTGTTAAAATTTCATATAAACCACTGTGTCCTTCACCAGTAAATGGACCTTTATGTGCTTCTAAAATTTCTTTCATGCTATGTCCAATACCCCAATTAGTACGATACATATGACCTGCCACAATGAATAAAACAGCAATAGCTAAATGATGGTGTGCTGTATCAGTTAACCATAAACCCCCTGTTACTGGATTTAAACCACCTTGAAATGTTAAAAAATCACTGTATTCAGACCAGTTTAAAGTAAAGAAAGGTGTTAAACCTTGTTTAAAACTAGGGTATAACTGAGCCATTAAACTTGGATTTAATAATAATTCATGTGGTAGTGGAATTTCTTGTGGATCAACACCTGCGTCTAATAGTTTATTAACTGGTAAAGAAACATGAATTTGATGTCCTGCCCAAGCTAAACTACCTAAACCAAGTAAACCAGCTAAATGGTGATTTAACATAGATTCGACATTTTGAAACCATTCTAATTTTGGTGCACTTTTGTGATAATGGAACCAACCAGCAAAAAACATTGCTGCTGCCATTACTAAACCACCAATTGCTGTAGAGTATAATTGTAATTCAGTTGTAATTCCACTAGCTCTCCATAATTGGAAAAAACCAGAAGTTATCTGAACACCTTGGAAACCACCCCCTACATCTCCATTTAAAATTTCTTGACCAACAATTGGCCAAACTACTTGTGCACTTGGTTTAATATGTGTAGGATCACTTAACCACGCTTCGTAATTTGAAAAACGAGCTCCGTGAAAATACATACCTGATAACCAAATAAAGATTACACCTAATTGACCAAAATGTGCACTAAAAATTTTACGTGAAATATCTTCTAAATCTGACGTATGAGCATCAAAATCATGAACATCTGCATGTAAGTTCCAAATCCAAGTTGTTGTTGTTGGTCCTTTTGCTAAACTACGAGAAAAATGTCCAGGTTTTGCCCATTTTTCAAAACTAGTTTCAACTGGATCACGATCAACAACAATTTTAACTTTTTTTGCTTCGCGTTCTGGTGGACTAATTGTCATTATATTACTCCTAAAAACAAATATTTTATAATACTAGTAAAAAATTATCATTTAATTATTATTTCATAAATATAAATTAAAATAAAACTCTAACATAAAATAAAGTACATTTTAAAAATGTATTTTTGTAGTATTTAACTCTTAATTTTTATTCTTATTATATGTTTTTTATTTTTTAATTAAGGGACCAAACGAAAATTAGAATCTTTAAAAATAAAACTTGATTGAATTTATACTATTAATTTTTAAATATAATAAACCCTTTTTTTTTTTTAATTTTATAAATTGGCATCAGGTTATTTTCACAAAGGGCTACCCCCTTACTATCGTTACCCCTAATTCGTTTAACAATCTAGTTCGAGATGGTATAGTGTTGTTCCGAATTAGCTAAGACACCAAAAATTTTATTATTTATTATATAAGGTCAAAATCAATCGATCCTTTGTACATCTCAGCTGAAATTATTACTAATCTTACACTTGATGCCAATCTATCGGCTTGTCTTGCCGCGATCTGATAGAGAGCATTCATCTTGAGGTGGGCTTCTCACTTAAATGCTTTCAGCGATTATCCACTCCGTACATAGCTACCCAGCGTTTCCTATTGGCATAAGAACTGGTACACCATCGGTACGTCCCTTCGGGTCCTCTCGTACAATGTTGAGATCCTCTCAATGCTCTTACGCTTATACCGGATATGGACCGAACTGTCTCGCGACGTTCTGAACCCATCTCACGTACCGCTTTTATGGGCGAACAGCCCAACCCTTGGGACCTACTCCAGCCCCAGGTTGCGATGAAACGACATCGAGGTGCCAAACCTCCCCGTCGATGTGAACTCTTGGGGGAGATCAGCCTGTTATCCCTAGAGTAACTTTTATCCGTTGAGCGACGGCCCTTCCACTCGGAACCGTCGGATCACTAAGGCCGGCTTTCGCCTCTGCTCGACTTGTTGGTCTTGCAGTCAAGCTCCCTTATACCTTTGCACTCTACAGCTGATTTCCGTCCAGCTTGAGGGAACCTTTGCACACCTCCGTTACCTTTTGGGAGGTCACCGCCCCAGTCAAACTGTCCATCTGAAACTGTCAAGGATCCTGATTCAAGGAGTCCTATTAGAATTCTAGCTCTTTTAGAGTGGTCTCTCACTGATGGCTCCATTAAGTCCGAAAACTTAATATCAACGCCTCCCACCTAGACTGCGCAAAAAAAGCCCGAACCCAATTCCAAATTACAGTCAAGCTTCATAGGGTCTTTCTGTCCTGGTATAAGTAGTCCGCATCTTCACAGACATTTCTATTTCACCGAGTCTCTCTCCGAGACAGTGCCCAGATCGTTACGTCTTTCGTGCGGGTCGAAACTTACTCGACAAGGAATTTCGCTACCTTAGGACTGTCAGAGTTACAGCCGCCGTTCACCGGGGCTTCAGTCGTCAGCTTTTTCCGAAGAATAACCAACTTCTTTTACCTTCCGGCACTGGGCAGACGTCAGCCCCCATACATTGTCTTACGACTTTGCGGAGACCTGTGTTTTTGATAAACAGTCGCCTGGGCCTGGTCACTGCGGCCTACATAATGTAGGCACCCCTTCTCCCGAAGTTACGGGGCCATTTTGCCGAGTTCCTTAGAGAGAGTTATCTCGCGCCCCTTAGTATTCTCTACCTACCTACTTGTGTCAGTTTAGGGTACAGGTTGATTTAATTTAACGATAACAAAAGCTTTTCTTGGAAGTATGACTAAAACTAAACCAGAACTCTATAGAATAGAGTACCAGTTAGATCGCATGTTTTCTAAAGAAAGTTTTTTTTCATTCTTTTAAGAATCCAATACTTCTACTAGAATACCAATATCTAGCTAGTTACCGCCTTCTTCGTCCCTCTTTATCAAATAAAATCAAGTACAGGAATATTAACCTGTTTTCCATCGACTACACCTTTCGATCTCGCCTTAGGTCCTGACTAACCCTCCATGGACGAACCTTGTGAAGGAACCCTTAGGTTTTCGGGGCATTGGATTCTCACCAATGTTTTCGTTACTCAAGCCGACATTCTCACTTCCGTTTCGTCCATTAAAATTCACATCTTAACTTCACCCTATAACGGAACGCTCCTCTACCGTAACAGTTAAAACTGTACCCACAGTTTCGGCGGATGACTTAGCCCCGTTCATTTTCGGCGCAAAAAGGCTCTACCAGTGAGCTATTACGCACTCTTTCAAGGATGGCTGCTTCTAAGCAAACCTTCTGGTTGTCTTTGCCTTTTTACTTCCTTTATCACTTAGCCATCACTTTGGGGCCTTAACTGGTGATCTGGGCTGTTTCCCTTTTGACAATGAAGCTTATCCCCCACTGTCTTACTGGTTGATGGAAAGCATATTTAGTATTCTTAGTTTGCCACGATTTGGTACCGCTTTCGCAGCCCGCACCGAAACAGTGCTTTACCCCTAAATAGCCCATCATCAACCGCTGCGCCTCAACACATTTCGAGGAGATCCAGCTAGCTCCGAGTTCGACTGGAATTTCACCCCTAACCACAGCTCATCCGCTGATTTTTCAACATCAGTCGGTTCGGTCTTCCACTTGGTGTTACCCAAGATTCATCCTGGCCATGGTTAGATCACTCGGGTTCGGGTCTATAAATAGTGACATACGCCCTTATCAGACTTGCTTTCGCTTTGGCTCCAAAAAGTTATTTTAACCAAGCCACTACCTATAAGTCGCCGGCTCATTCTTCAACAGGCACGCGGTCACTTTAGCTCCCACTGATTGTCAGTTTACGATTTCATGTTCTTTTTCACTCCCCTACAGGGGTTCTTTTTCACCTTTCCCTCACGGTACTGTTTCACTATCGGTCATTTAGGAGTATTTAGTCTTACGAGGTGGTCCTCGTATATTCACACGGAATTTCACGTGTTCCATGCTACTTTATAATCATTTTTTCTATTTTAAACTACTGGACTTTCACCATCTATGGTGCAGGATTCAGCTGCTTCGTTTAATAGTTTTTTTTTAATGATTAGACTATTTCCGTTTCGCTCGCCGCTACTAAGGAAATCGCGTTTGCTTTCTTTTCCTCTGCTTACTAAGATGTTTCAATTCAGCAGGTTGTCTCTTACTTAATTATGAATTTACTAAGTAGTTATATAGGTTTTCCTATTCGGGAATCTTCGGATCAAAGTTTGTTTCCAACTAACCGAAGCATTTCGTAGGTATCCACGCCCTTCATCGACTCTAAATGCCTAGGTATCCATCATAAACTTTAATATATTTGACCTAGTCAATATAAATCCAGTAAATAAAATTATTTTATTAAATTGGAGATAAGCGGATTCGAACCGCTGACATCTGCCGTGCAAAGACAGCGCTCTACCAACTGAGCTATACCCCCAATTTAAAATTTTTTTACTGGTGGGCTATACTGGATTTGAACCAGTGACCTCACCCTTATCAGGGGTGCGCTCTAACCAACTGAGCTAATAGCCCTCTTTACTTTAACTAAGTTAAAGTAAAGTAATTATTTTCTTTTTTTGAAGGAGGTGATCCAGGGCCACCTTCCAGTAGCCCTACCTTGTTACGACTTCACCCTCGTCACTAACTGTGCCTTAGACGTTTACAACGGCTTCGGGCCTAGTCAGCTCCGATGGTGTGACGGGCGGTGTGTACAAGGCCCGGGAACGTATTCACCGCAGTATAGCTGACCTGCGATTACTAGCGATTCCGGCTTCATGTAGGCGAGTTGCAGCCTACAATCCGAACTGAGATTAAGTTTTTGAGGTTGGCTGTACTTTCACAAGTTAGCATCTCTTTGTCTTAACCATTGTAGCACGTGTGTAGCCCGGGATTTAAGGGGCATGCTGACTTGACGTCATCCTCACCTTCCTCCAGCTTATCACTGGCAGTCTTGCTAGTTTCCTTAAAGCAACTAACAATAAGGGTTGCGCTCGTTACAGGACTTAACCCTACGTCTCACGACACGAGCTGACGACAGCCATGCACCACCTGTATCTATGTTTAAACTTTTTCGTCTCCAAAAAATGCATAGTATGTCAAACCCCGGTAAGGTTCTTCGCGTTGCATCGAATTAAACCACATGCTCCACCGCTTGTGCGGGCCCCCGTCAATTTCTTTGAGTTTCACTCTTGCGAGCATACTCCCCAGGCGGGAAACTTAACGCGTTAGCTACAATACTGCATTTTAAAAACGCAATATTTAGTTTCCATCGTTTACAGCTAGGACTACTAGGGTATCTAATCCTATTCGCTCCCCTAGCTTTCGTCTCTGAGTGTCAGTTTTGGTCCAGTAGAGTGCTTTCGCCATTGGTGTTCTTACTGATATCTGCACATTTCACCGTTACACCAGTAATTCCCTCTACCTCTGCCATACTCTAGTCTAAAAGTTTCAACTGCCTGCCTAAAGTTGAGCTTTAGTTTTTGACAGTTGACTTTTTAAACAACCTACAGACGCTTTACGCCCAATCATTCCGGATAACGCTTGCATCATATGTCTTACCGCGGCTGCTGGCACATATTTAGCCGATGCTTATTCATTAGATACCGTCATTATCTTCTCTAATAAAAGAAGTTTACAACCCGCAGGCCTTCATCCTTCACGCGGTATTGCTTCGTCAGGCTTGCGCCCATTGCGAAAAATTCCTCACTGCTGCCTCCCGTAGGAGTCTGGGCCGTGTCTCAGTCCCAGTGTGGCTGATCATCCTCTCAGACCAACTACTGATAATTGCCTTGGTAAGCTTTTACCTTACCAACTAGCTAATCAGACGCAAGCTCATCTTTAGGCAGTAACCTATTTAACTTCTCAGCATATAAAGTATTAGCAACCGTTTCCAGTTGTTATCCTTTTCCTAAAGGTAGATTCTTACGCGTTACTCACCCGTCCGCTACTAAGTATTATAATTCAATGAATTATTATCTTCGTTCAACTTGCATGTGTTAAGCATACCGCCAGCGTTCATCCTGAGCCAGAATCAAACTCTCCGTGATAGTTTTTTAATAATAATATTTAGTTTTAAATAAACATTATTATTTGTATTAGTGTATTCAACAAAATATATTTTAATTTTTTAAATATGTGTCATCAAAACAGGTATACTTATTTATTAATATAAATTGTAATAAAACACTTAATTAAAATTAAGTGTTTTATTACAATTTATATTAAAACAATTTATATTAAAACTTATACTGGAAATTCGAAACCTGTACCAATTGGTACTAGATGTCCTAGAATAAGGTTTTCTTTTAAACCTCTTAAAAAATCACGTTTTTGTAAAATCGCTGCTCTACTTAAAATTTTAATAGTTTCTTGAAAGCTAGCAGCTGATATAAAACCATCCATTTCTAAACAAGCTTTACTTATACCTAAAATTATTGGTTCATATTGAGATTTTTTACCTTTTAAACCACTATTTATTAATTCAATCCAATCTAAATAAACAATATCTCCCCTTAAAAGCCCAGTATTTCCTGGATTAGTTATTCGAACTTTAGAAGTCATTTGTTTAACTATGATTTCAATATGTTTATCTGAAATATTTACTCCTTGAGATTGATAAACTTTTTGAACAGAATCGACAATATATTGTTGAATAAAAATAATACTTTTATATACTGCTTCTTTTTTAGAATAGTGCTTTTTATATTTTTTAAATTTTAATTTAATCAACGAATTTAAACTAAATTGGTCTTTTACATTTTCTCTTGCTTCTAAAAGTTGTTCAATTTTAGGAATACCTTGAACAATATCTTCAGTTTTTAAATTTTTATAAGTTAATGTCAATAATGGTGAATTAGTATTTATGAAATCACCCTGTTTTAAATTACAAATACAACCAGGTGATAACAATAAAGATTTTGCACGACGTAATAAAACTTTATTTTTATTTAAAAAAATCACTTGGCCTGATTGATTAACTGCAAAATTTAGAATAATTTCTTTTGAATAAGGAATAAACTCACCTAATCTTACTTTAAATTTATTTATTTTTAAATAATTATTAACATTTAATGGAATTTTATATGTTAAAAAATCAGAGTTTGTTAAATATATTAATTCAGGAAATAATGATAATTTTTCTTTAAATTTTTTCTTTAAATTAAATAGATTATTTATACTTTCAAATTTTTTATTTTTTTTAAGTACAAAATTTTTAAAATTATTAGAATAATAAAAAAAAGATGAATTATAACTTTTTAAAATTTCTCCTTTAAAATGACTTAATTCATATTTTAATTTAGGTATTTTATTATTAACAAATTTGTTTTTATTATTATAAATAGATACTGTTTTTATTTTATTTTTAATTAATTTTAATTTATTAAAAATACCATTAGATACTTTATTAATTGGAATTAATAATGAATCATTATAAGGATTAATAGATTGTTTTTTTAAAATCAAATTTATTTGAAATAAAAAACTATTTTTTTCAATTATAAAAGGTCTAAAATTAATATAAAGTTTTGAAATATTTTTTTCTTTTTCGCTATTAATAAATTTTTGATATTTAGTTTTATAAATATTTAAAGTTATTAAATTATTTAACGATTTTTTATTAATATTATAAATCGTTGAACTAAAATTATTATTATTACTTAAAAAATTATTTTTATATAAGTAAATTGATGAACAATATGAAATATAAAAATTACAAAAATAATTTTTTTCATTTTTTAATATATAAAAATTGAACATTTTTTTATAATTATAATTAAAAATATAAAAAAACTTTAATTTTTTATTCTCAATATTAACAAATATATTATTCTTAGAATTATTTTTATTTAAATTAATTTTTAAAATCATATTAATCAATAATAATATTTGTATATTATTATTATAAATATTTTTAAAACAATAATAACCTTTTAAATAAAAAAAATCATATAAACTATATAGTTTTTTTTTATTTAACTTAAAATAATTTTTTTTTAATCCATAATTTGTTAATTTTTTTAAAGATAAATTTCTTAAATAATATTTGTTATTATTAAATAATAAATAATTACAATAAGTAAATTTAGTTAAAAATTTTTCTTTTTTTATTAAAATAAAAGGGCTATTAAATATTTTCGTTTTTATTATACTATTAAAAGGAAATTTTAAAATATAATAACGTAAATCATTTTGCGGTAATAATAAATTATTTTCGTAAAAATCTAAAAATTTCTTCGAATAAAAATTATTTGAATAATCAAAATCAGAACCTTTTTCAATTAAACAAATATTTTTAAATTTACTAAATTGTATTACTAAATTAGAATTAGATTTAAATGATATTTTTTTTATTAATAATTTTGGTTTATAACGACTATATTTGTTAATATATATATTCGGATTAGTAATTAAAAAAATACGTTTTAAATTATTTAAATCGTTTATTTTATTATAGTTACTAATTAATAAATTTTTATTAATAAATTGTTTTTTAAAGTTTTTTTTTAAAAAATTTGACTTATATTTTAGTTTTTTTAAATTTGATGTTTGAAAAAAAACTAGACGATAAAAATTATTTATTAAAATAATATTATTTTCATTATTATTTAATTTTTTATAATTTATTATAGTCTTTATTTTTATTTTATAAAAATAAAATTTAGTAAAAATAAAATAATTATTTAAATTTAAATAATTATTTTTTAATATTAGATTATTTAAATATATATTTGAAGAATACAAATAAATATTTAAAATTTTAGATCCAGTAAAAATAAAAACACTATTTAATAAAGATTTTTTAATTTTAAAATTTAAAAAAGATTTTAAAAAATTATTACGACTATTAAATTGTATTTTTAAAAAATTATTTTTAAAACGAAAGACAAAAAATTTATTTAATGTTACTATATTTTCAAATAATACATGTTTTGTAATAAAATTACCATTTGGAATAATTTTTTTATAATTTAAAAATAATAAATCAGATTTATTAATTATATAAACCCAGCCATTATAATTATTTTTTAATTTTTGTTTATTAGAACTTAAATTAAAAATTTTATTTAAACTAAATATATTATCATTTTTTATTTCTAAATTTTTAAAGTTATTATTTAATTTATAATTTTTAATATAATATAAACTTAATATATAACTAAAAATATAATTTATATTTATTAAAAAAATATTTTGTATATAAATATTATTATATTTAGTTAATATAAATTTTAATTTAAAATTGAAAAATTTTAATTTTATAAAATTAAAAATATCATTATTTTTATTAGGATTTGATAAAGAGGGAAATAAAATATTTGATAATTTATTTTCTTTAAAATTTGTTTTTATTTGAACCCTAAATAAATATAAAGTATTTATAGGAAATATTTTTTTTATTTTAAGAGCTTTATTAAAAAATAATTTATTTAAAATATCATAATAGTTTGATTCTCTTTTCGATGAAATCAAATTATATTTAAAATTATATAATTCTGAGTTATTATTTTTAGTTAAACCAATATAGTAATCATTTGGTAAAAATAAAAAATTAAAAATTGATTTATAAAATAACCAATAATCATAATAATAATTATTAGTAAATAATAAAATATTACTTTTAAAATAATTATTTATAAAATATTTTTTCATTAAAATATCGATATTATAATTTTTATTAATTAAAATATTATTATAAAATAAATTAAATTTTATTAATTTATTAACTTTTTTTATATAAAAAATATTTAAATAATAAGCCCATTTTTTTTCAAATATATAACTTAAATTATAAATATAATTATTTTTTTTATAAAAAAAAATATCTAAATTTTTAATATTCTCATATTTAATTAATCTAGTTAAAAAATTATTTGATATATTAATTTTATTGTTTAATAATTTTTCTGAATAAAAACAATCTATTTTATTTTTAAGTTTATTATTAAATAATAAATAAAAAAAATTTAATTTATAATTTATATTTTTTGTATTTACTATTTGTAATTTTTTTATATTTCTATTTTTAATAATAAAATAATCTAAAATATAATTTTTTGATAATATATAAGGTTTATTAAATAAATTACTAAAAAAAGAAGATTTAAGTTTATTATTAAAGTATTTATCGTTATTAAAATTATTATAATTATATAATGTAAAAATTTTAAAATTTTGTGAATTATTTTTAATTTTAAAACTATTATTATTATAATATTTAAAGCCAGTTTTATTAATTAATTTATATTTATTTTTTAATTTATTTGATTTTGAAAACCATATAATAGATATATTAAAATCATTTTTTTTATCTAAAAAAAAATAATTTTTATTAATTTGTAAATTTAATTTTAATATTTTTTTATCAAAAAAAATACTAAAATTATTAAGAATATTTAACTTTTTATAATAATTATATTTAAATAGTAATAATGAATCTAATTTTAAACTTTTATTATAAAATAATGATATAAATATATTATTATATGAAATTAGATTATTTATTGAAAAAGAAACAAAAAAATATTTTTTTAATTTTTTATTAATAATATATATTTCATTATTATTAAATTTATTTAAAAAATTATAAAAAATATTAATACTTATATTAATATTTTTTATAAATTCTAAAAAAGTAATATTAGAAAAAATTAAATTATATTTAATATTATGATTTATATTTATTTTTTCTTTTTTAGTAAAATTTTTATTTTTATATAAATCGATTTTAAAATTTGAAGATAAAAATGAAGAAATATACGTTGAAAAATAAAAATAAATAATCTCTTTCTTTAAATATAAAATTTTTTTTTGATTAGTTTTTAAATTATTATTTTTTAATAATAAATTTTTTAAATTATTTTTTGATTTTACTAAATTATTTATTTGTGAATTATTATTTAATAAAAAATAAAATATAATCGAAATATAAGAAATATTAAACAAAATAGATTTTATAAAAAATGTATTTAAAAATAATTTTTCAGAATAAAGTAAATCATAACTACTATTATTTATTATTAATTTTTTTAATTTATTATTTAAATAAAATAATTTTTGTTTATTTTCAAAATAAACAAAATTATTTTTCTTAAAAATTAATTTTTTATTTTTTATAATATTATTTTTATTAAATAAAAAAAATGATTTATTAAAAAACTCATCTTGTATTTTATAAAAAAAATTCAAATTTATTTTATATTTTTCAAAAAAAGATAAAAATAAATAATTAAAATTATTTGAATTATAAAAATTTGATTTTATTAAATAAATATTATTATTTAATAAAATTTTATTATATATTAAAAGATTTTTTTGTTCTAAAAAATCTTTATTTGTTTTTAATAAAATATTATTATCACTATTTTGAAAAACTTTAATATTTTTATAAAAACAAATTATATTATTAGAAAAAAAATTTAAAAATAAATTATATTCTTTAATCCCTAATTTTTTATCGATATTTACTAAATTTATATTAGTTTTAATATTATTGTTTAAAAAATAAAAAGGCCATAGTAAAGACTTTTTATTTAAATAAGATTTAAAAATATTTTCAAGTTTAATTGAATTATATTCAATTTTATTAGATATAATATATTTATTTATAAATTTTTTTTCTATTTTATAATATTTATTATTATATTTTTTATATAATAATTTGTAAAAAGTAGCTAAAATAAAAAAATTTAATGATGAATTATTAAAAAATAAATAAGAAGAATTTTTATTAAAATTATTCAAAATTTCAACTAAATTAGAAAGAGAACAAAAATTTTCTAACTCATTAAATAAGTTATTCTCATTAATATTAACGCCTGATTTATTATAAAAATAACCTATTATTTTTTTTTTATTATTATTATAATTTAACTCAAAAAAATCTATTTTTGAATTGTTAGACTTATTCAGTATTTGTTTAATATTATTATGTTTAGAAAAATTTTTTAAATTTGAAATAAAAAATTTTTTATTATTTTTTAATATTTTATGTTTTATTTTTAAATCATCATTAAAACAATATTTATACTTTAAGTTTTTTAATCTAAATAAAGCCTCATAATTTAAATTCAAATTACTTATTTTTATATTTTTAAAAAAATTTAAAACTGGTTTATTTTTTATAATAAATAAATCTGTTAAAATAAAATTAAAAGGTGCTTTAAAAGTATAAAAATTATTATATTTAATTGTGATTTTAAAAAATTTTGATTTACTTAATTGACAAAATAAAAAACAACTTATCGGTAAAAAACTATTATTATTATATTTTTCAAATAATATTACTTTATTTATTGAATTTAAATTAATGCATAACTTATAAATAAAACCATAAGAATTTTTTTTTTTATTGAAAAAAGGTAAAAAATAAGTTTTTTTTACCCTTTTTATATTATTAAAATTATTATTTAAATTTGAATAGTTAAAAGAATATTGATTAATATTTGAATAAATTTTTGTATTTTTAACCTTTGCTTTTAAAATACCAAAGGGTACTTCAAAAGTAGATAGTTTTTCAAAATTATTTTTAATAAATTTTTTTTTAAAAATACTTGATACTTGAAAATAATCATAATTTATAAATAAATTAGATTCCAAAATAGAATAATATAAAATTTGATTATTTTTCATTTTATTAAAAAAATTAAAAATTTTTAATTTTTTTAAATTCAAATTATACTTATTAAAATTTTTTTTACTTTTATTTAAATAAAAATTATTTTTATTTGGAAAAAATAAATTATATAAACAAATAAAATTATTAAAGAAAATAAAATCACCTGCTTTAATAAAAAGATTTAAAGGCTTTAAAATATTTTGTTTATTAGATGCTAAAACCCATAATTCACCTGTTTTTGAGTTTACATATTTATTTAAATTTGTATCTGTTTTATTTAATAAATTAATTGATTTACTATTTTTAAAACGAATTTCACCAGAAAATTCAGAATATATAGTTTGAAAAACATCTACACTTTGCTCTAATTCAGTTATAAAACCTATAGGTTCTGCTAATACTTGATTTTTTAAAACTTCTTGACCTTGTTTAACAAATAATAATGTAAATAACGGTAAAATTATTTTTTTTATTTTTGAGGATTTTGATTTTAATAAACAAAAACCTTTTTGCTTTGTTAAAAAAGCAATTTTTCCATGTGTAGTTCGAACAAATTTACCATTTATGGTATCTGGAAATTCAATATAACCATTAAACATTGCACGAATTTCACTTGAACTTTGACCTGAAAAAACACCACCAGTATGAAATGTACGCATTGTTAATTGTGTACCAGGTTCTCCAATTGATTGAGCAGCAATAATACCAACTGATTCACCTAAAGAAACTAAACGATTAGAAGATAAACTCCAACCATAACAAAGTTGACAAACATAATTTTTATCTTGACAGGTTAATGGTGAACGAACTAAAATTGGTTTTTTACTTTTTAATAAAACATCTATCAATTGAATAGTAATTTCTTGATTTCTTAATGCAATTTTTTTATTTTTTGATTCTTTTTTTAAAATAGAAGACTCTTTAAAAAAAGAATGTATATTTGATTTTATTACAATATCATAAATATCTTCTGCTAATACACGACCAATTAATCTATTTTTTAATGATAAAAGTTTTTTATTATTAGTTGTTTTTAAATCATATAAATAAATACCTCTTAAAGTTAAACAATCATATAAACGAATAATAACGTGTTGAGCAACATCTACTAATCGGCGTGTTAAATAACCAGAAGTTGCAGTTCTTAAAGCTGTATCAACAACACCTTTTCTAGCACCATAACATGAAATAACATATTCAGTTAATGTTAAGCCTTCACGAAAATTACTTTGAATTGGAAAATTTATAATACGACCACTTGGATCAGCCATTAAACCCCTCATACCAACTAATTGACGAACTTGTGAAATATTACCACGAGCTCCGGAAAAAGCCATCATGTAAACGGGGTTTAAAACATCTTTATTTTTAAAATTATTAATTACTTCCTGTTTTAAAATTTCATTAGTATTATTCCACGTATCAATTACTTGTGAAAAATATTCAATAGACGTTAAATAACTTTTTTCAACATCTTGATTAGTATAATTTAATTTAGATTCAGTATTAAATAATAGTCTATTTTTTATTAATGGAATTTGTAAATCATCAATACTTAAGGATAAACCAGCTTTTGTTGCATAAGAATAACCTAGTTTTTTTAAAATTTCAACTAAATCAACTGTTTTTTTTTCTCCAAATAATGTTATTGACCAATAAATTAATTTTTTTAATCTACTTTTATTAAAAGTTTTATTAAAATAAAGAAAATTTATATTTATATTTTGAATCATTTTAATTTTTATATTTTTATATATAAATATAATAATAGATTTTTATTACTATATTAAAGTTTATTATTAACCTATAAAATAGGACTATTTTTTAATAAAATATTACTTCAAAAATTAATTTATTCATTAATACACGACCTGGTGTTGTTTTAATATAAATTAAAATTTTATTAAACTGCCAATTATAATATAGTTTATATTCTGAATAAATTTTACTTATATTACCACGTTTATCAATTTGAATTTCTAAGCAATTTTGATAATTTAAATTAAACTCGATTTTATTACTATATTTTAACCAAATTAAAGTATGCAACTCTAACAACTGTTGATTAAATAATTGAAAAATTTGATCAATATTACTAAAAATTAAAAATAAATTTTTATTAACTATTTTTAATTTATCTTCTTTATTTATTTTATATAATAAATAATTATTAAAATAATTAAAATTTTTTATTCTTTTTATTTTATCTAAAGTTGTAAGATAATAACAACCTAATACCATATCTTGACTAGGAACAATAATAGGATCCCCTGTAGCAGGAGATAAAATATTATTACGGCTACATAATAATCTCCAAGCTTCAGAACAAGCTTCATAAAAAATAGGAACATGTACAGCCATCTGATCTCCATCAAAATCAGCATTAAAAGCGGAACATACTAGTGGATGTAATAGAATAGCTCTACCAGAAACTAGTTTTGGTTTAAAGGCTTGTATACCTAATCTATGTAAAGTGGGAGCACGATTTAATAAAACTGGTCTATTTTCCATAATAAATTTAAGAATATTCCAAATAATTTTATACTTATTTTTAATTAATCTTTTAGCACTTATAAAATTTTTAGCAAATTTTTTTAATAATAATTGACGTATTAAAAAAGGTTGAAATAATTCAATTGCCATTTCTTGAGGTAATCCACACTCATATAATTTTAAATTTGGACCTACAACAATAACTGATCTACCTGAATAGTCAACCCTTTTTCCTAATAAATTTTGACGAAAACGACCTTTTTTACCCTTTACCATATCAGATAAGGATTTTAAAGGCCTATTATTAGACGAAGTAAGTAATTTAGAATCGCCCTTTCCATTTTCAAGTAAAGCGTCAACTGATTCCTGTAATAATCTTTGAGCATATCTCATTTCTGGAGATACATTTAAAGAATAAAAATCATTAGATAATCTTTTTAATCTTTCATTTCTAAATATTACTTTTTGATATAATTTATTTAAATCTGAAACTGCTACTTGTTGACTATCTAAAACAAGTATTGGGCGTAAATCAGGAGGCAAAACTGGAATAACATTTAAAATCATCCATTCAGCTTTAACTTCTTTATTTAAAAAAGGTTGTAATAATTTTAAACGACGAAAATAAGTAGCTCTTAATGAACGTAAAGTTTCTACTTTTCTAAAAACTTTAATAAATTTATTATAATCTTTTAATTTTAATAAAAATTGATTATTTTTAAAAATATTTTTTTTTAATTTTATTTCATCTTTATTTTTTTCAAAATTAATAGTATTATCATTAAAAAATATTCGAAACTTTAAAAAATTTTCATAATATTTTATTTGATTATTTAAATTAAAAACTTTGTTTTTAATATTGGAAATTAATAATTCAATTGAAATAAATTTTTTAGTTTTAATTATATTAGGATTTTTATATAAAGATAAAAAAGAATAATTTTTTCTATTATTATTTAAATTATTATCTTTGTTTAAAAAAATATTTGAAGAATTTGAAATAAATTTTTTTTTATTATTTTTTTTAATATCATAATTTATAAAACTAATATCAAAAGTTTTTAAAATATTTTGAATTGCAATAGCCCCTATTTGAGGTTGATCAAAACATATACTACGATCAACATAACAAGGTATAATTTTATCATTTATAGAGGCAGATTTAGTAATATAAAATAAAAATGTTTCCCAATCAGTTTGATTATTCCATAAAAATAATTGACTTATTATATAGTATTTATTAAAGTGTAATTGGTTTTTAGATATAAATTGTTCTATTAAATTATTAAAAGTGAAATAATCTAAACTATTATTAAATTTATTAGAGGATGTTACTAAACTATTTTTTAAATAATCAAAAGATAAATATTGTTCATAAATAAAATCGTTATCTTTAATTTTAATTTTATTATCTAAAAAAAATAATTCTTTTAATTTAGAATGCCAAATAATATTTTTAATATATATATAAGTACTAGAAAATATATCCTCTATTTCAATTTTATTTAACATTGATTCAATATTTTTATAACTATTTTTATAGTTAACATTATCTTCATATTTAAAATCATAAGAAAAATTAATAAATAAATTATCGTAAATACCAAAAAAAGAAATTAGTTTTTGCAATACTATATTTTTAGAAATATTAAAATCGTTATTTATAAAACTTTCATTTATATTTAACAATTTATTTGTTTTTTTATAAAAATTATTTTTTTTAGAATTTTTTAATAAATATTTAAAATCTTTTTGCAAAATATTAAGACATATTTTTAGATCAAAATTATTTGTTTCTTTTTGTAAAGTAATTAAATATTTTTTATCTAACCAAATAAAAGAAAAAAAGTTTGACTTATTATTTAATTTATTCAACCACCCAGGATGTCTTAAATTAATTATTTTTTCTTCTTCTAAATCGTATATATCAAAAAATTTTTCATCATTTTTATTTGAATTTAATGAAAAAAATGATTTATCGTTTTTTTCATTACTTATATTATTTTGTGAATTAATTTCTGTATAAGTTTTTGGTGAAACTTCAACTAATTCTGTTAATGCACCATAGTTACTAAAAAAAAATGCAATTAATTGTTTTTTTTCATTATAAATTAAATGTTTATAATTATTTTCTTTATAATTAGTATTATTATAGTTTTTTATTAAATCACATTTTGAAATTAAAAGTTTTTTAAATAATTTTATTTTAGAAATAATTAAACTTTTTTGAATTGTTGTAAATAATATCGAAATTATAAATTTACGAAATTTATTATTACCTAATGGATTTTTTAAATACGATTTAATATTAGATTTATTATTATAGTAAAAATTTAAATCATCTAAATTATTTAAAATAATAGAATTATTAAAATTTAATTTTTTTTTATTTATTTTTAAATATCTAGGAATAAAGTAGAAATTAAAAATTTCTTTTTTATTTTTTATACTTAAATAAAATTGTTTAAATAACTGATTTTTTAATTTATTTTTAAATTTAATATTAACTAAATCTGATTTTTGATCTTCTAAATTCATATGAAAATTTAATAATAATAAATTAGGTTCAATTGTTTTTAATTTTTCTAATTGGTTTAAACTATCTTTTATTGTACTATTATCAAATTCAACTTGCTTTTTTTCATTTAAATCAAAATTACTAAAATTAAAATTGGTTTCAAATTTATTATCTTTATTTTTAAATAAATCATAATTTAAAAATGATTCATTTGATTTATTATTAATATAAAAATTTTTGGACCAATTATTAATAAAATTAAACTCATATTCAGAATATAAAGTTTTTAATAAAGTCTGAAATCTAATTATAGAAAAGCAGTATTCATTAATTTTTATTATATTTTTTTTATTTTTTTTTAATTTTTTTTTATATGAAATAATTTTAAAAAAACACACATCTGATAAAATATCATTATTTTTTTTTAATTTTAATATTTTTTTATCTTTATTTTCAAATTTATAATTATTATTATATCCTGCGGATTCATCTTGATTATAATATTTTTCTAATAAAATTAAATTATTGATTATATGCATATTATAATATTTAATTTTATTTTTAATTTTACTTAAATTAATATGAAGTTTTTTTATATCAATTTTTTTAGTATATTTAAATTTAAATATTTTATTAGTTTTTATAAAATTAATTTTTTCAAATTGTGAATATGTTTCATAAAAATTAGATAAAATATTTGAACTATATTTTATCTTATTTTTATTTTGTGGATTTTCTTTATTATAATCTTTTACATAAAAAGAATTTTTAATTTCAGGTTTATTATCTAATAAAGAAAAGTTTTTATAATTCATATCATTAAAATTTTTTTTTTCATTATTTAAATAAAGCCACCAAATAAATGTTACTAACCTATCTTTATAATTTTTAAAATTTATTTTTTTTGAATTTGATAAATTATAATTATTAAAAATAAAAAACTCTAAAATATTATTATTTATTATTAATTTCTCTTTATTAATATTAAAAAAAGAATAACCACTTTGAAATATTTTAAAAGGGGATTCTTGAAAATTAGAGAAGTTAACAAACATATTTATATTATTAAAATAAGTTTTATTATTTGATTTTATATTATATATTAAATTAATATTTTCTAATTTATTAAAATTATTTTTTTCTTTTTTAAAATTATAATTATTTACTTTAATTAAATTACCACTGGTAATAAAAAAACATTTTTTTTTATCTAAAATTAATTTTTGTAATATTTTATTATTATTAAATAATAAAATTGGAAAATCAAGAGAATAAGAATTTTTTTTTAAAACTATATTTTTAACTTTATAATTACTTTTATTAAAATTTATTAAATCTTTATTATTTTTATAAATATTTAAATCTAATAAATTAAACTTTAAATTATTTTTTAAAATACTATGAATAATTAAATTTATTGGATTACTTAGCCTTAAAATAATATTTGGTTTATTATTTAATTTTATATTATTAATCCAATTTTTATTTAAACCAATAACATTATTTTTTAATTTATAAAATTTTTTTATTTTATAAATTTTTTTATAGTCTTGTTGTAATAAATTAATATTATTTTTATTTTTAATAAATAAATTATTATTATTTAATAGTAAAAAATTATAATTATTATTAAAAATTGATGAATTTAAAATTGATTTATCACCTATTAAATTATTTTTTAATATAGAAGAAAAATTTACATAATTTAAATTATGTTTAAAAGATTTTACTTGAGTTGATAAAAATTCTAAACAATACGCAATAGATTCTAAATTTTTTCTTTTACAATTTAAAATAATAGAAATATAACTTATAGAACCTTTTAAATACCATATATGAGTTACAGGAGAAATAAGTTCAATATAACCTAATTGATATCTTCTACTTGATAAATTTTTTAGTGATCCAAAAATTGTCTCACAAAATAATCCACCTTTTTCAGGTTTTAATGTTTTATAATTAAATGTTTTTGGGTTTAGAATTTTTCCTTTATTTAATTTTTCTTTTATAGTATTATTTTTTTTATCAATTTGGTTAGTCTTTAAGGGGTCTAAACCAATTTGTGTCCACTGTTTTATTTTTTTAGGAGATGCTAAACTAATTTTTATAGATTGAAATTTCAAAAAATTAGATTCATTTTTAGATTTATTAATTAAAAAATTTATATTCATAAAAAATCCTTTTTTATTTTTATATAAATTTTTTATAAGACTTTATAAAAAATTTATATCTATTTTTTCAGGTTTACCTGTAGATGCTATTTTATAAATAGAAATATCTAAACAAAGAGCTTGTAACTCTCGAATTAAAACTTTAAAAGATTCTGGTGTTCCACATTTAATTGATTTATTATTAATAATTGATTTTGTTAATTTATTTCTTCCTTCAATATCATCTGATTTTATTGTTAATAATTCTTGTAAAATATAAGAAGCTCCAAATCCTTCTAAAGCCCAAACTTCCATTTCACCTACTCTTTGACCACCTTGTTTTGACCTACCTCTTAAAGGTTGTTGAGTTATTAAAGAATAAGGACCAGTTGAACGAGCATGAATTTTTTCATCTACTTGATGAATTAGTTTTAAAATATAAGCTTTACCAACTGTACTAGGTTGTTCAAAACAATCTCCCGTACGACCATCAAATAAACGTATTTTACCTGGGAAATTTGGATTAAATAACCAATATTGTCTTGTTTTAATACGGGCTTCATATAATTTTGAATATACTAAACTTCTTGACGCTTCAGAACCATATATTTCATCAAATGGTTGTATTTTATAACATTGACCTAAATATGTTCCCGCTAACCCTAATAAACATTCAAAAATTTGTCCCACATTCATACGTGAAGGAACCCCTAATGGATTTAAAACTAAATCTAATGGTGAACCATCTGGTAAATAAGGCATATCTTCAGAAGATAAAATATTAGAAATTATTCCTTTATTTCCATGTCGTCCAGCGATTTTATCACCTACTTGAATTTTTCTTTTCTGAGCAATATATATATGTACTTTTTTTATTTTTTTTACTTTATTATCTTCATTTTCAATATTATATGAATTACTTGATAATAAATAATTACTTTTTTTAAATCCAATTTTGAAAATAAAATTATACAAAGAAGTTACAATGAAATTAGGATTTTTATTTTTTAAAAAATAAAAAACTTTTTTATTAAAAAAATCTTTATCTTTTAACTTATTTAATAATAATGAATTATGAAAAATTTTTAAATATTTTATTTTTTCATAATTATTAAATTTATTTTTTTTTAAAATACTAAAAAATGGAAATAGTAAAATTCTTTTTCGTTTTTTATATTTAATTTTATTATTAGTTTTTTTTTGTTTTAATAAAAAATTTTCAATATTAGTTGATAATTTTAATTTTTTATTATTTTTTATATAATTTGATTTATAATAAAAATTGTAAAAATTATTTAAATAAAAATATTTTTTTATTTTATTATTTGATTTTTTATTTTTTAATACTTTATTTTCAAAAAATAAATTTAATTTTTCTATATTTAATTCTGAAAGCTTAAAATTATCTTTTAAATAGATATTTCTTTTTTTCAAAAATTTATAAATAAAGAAATTTTTATTTTTTATTATTTTTTCATTATTTTTTAATAAACGATTATGATTATCTAAAGTATTAAAATTAGAAGATATTTCTTTTTCTATTAATTCAATATGAACAACACGACCTTTTATACCCAATGGAACACGTAATGAAGTATCTTTTGTCTTTGGTATAGATTTTCCAATTATATCATACAATAATTTTTCATATGCTGATAATTTTTTCTGTCCAATTGGGGAAACTTTTCCAACTAAAATATCTCCTTCTTCAACCCAAGTTCCTAGTTTTACAATACCATTAGAATTTAAATAGTTAAATAAATTTTTTTCATTTAATTTAGACGTAAGTTCTTCAGATCCGAACTGAGTATCCCTAATTTCAGTTTCATATCTTTCAATATGTAAACTTGTAAAAATATCATCATAAACTAATCTTTTATTTATTAAAACCGCGTCTTCAAAATTATAACCTTCCCAAGGTAAATAACCTATTAAAATATTTTGGCCAATTGATAATTCACCTTGGTCACTTGTTGAATTATCAGCTAAAATATCACCACTTTCTACCCATTGACCTTGTTGAACAATTGGTCTATGTACTAAATAAGTATCTTGATTTGATCTATAAAAAGGATCACACTTATAATTTAATTTAACTTTTAATAATTTATTTTTATTTCTAAAATTAGTATATTTAGATTTATAATTTAAAATAGAAAAATTTAAAAAAATATTTTTAAAATTAAAATAATTTGTTAAATATGAACCTTTGCTTTTGCAAAGGCAAAAGTTAAAAGATTGTGTAATTTTTTTCTTTAATAAATTATGTGTATATAATTTTTTTTTATTATTTAAAATTAACTTATTATTATTTTTTAAATCAAAAAAATTATTTTCTATTAATGAATTTAAATCAGTTTGTTTATTTAAATTAATAGTTTTTTTTATAAAAATATTTTCTTTAATCTGTTTTTTTTTTTTATAAAAATAATTAAAATTATCCCAACTAAATTGTTTAATTAAATTTATACCAAATTTCTCTTTTTTAAAATAAAAATTTTTTGATAAACTTGTTTTATTTAATACTAAATTAAAATATATAGGAGAAATAATTTTTAAAGGTTTTATTTTATTTATTTTTGATATATTTAAAAAATTCATAATTAAATAAAAAGTTAATGGGCTTTTTTCTAGAATTAGATTTGAATAATTAATTATAAGATTTGTATTTTTAACTTTTTTTAATAAAAATAAATTATTTTTTGACAAAAATGGTTTTAATTTTGATTTAAAATAATTTGTTTTTTTTGAATAAAAATAAATTATTTCAAAAAGTGATAAATTATAATTTTCAAAATTTAAATTAAAAATATTATTAATATTTTTAATATTTAGTAAAGAAAAATTATTCATTTTTAAATTTTGTTTATATAATTTATTATAGTTTAGATAAACAAAATTATTAAACCCAAATAAATTTAAATTTAAAAAAACTTTTTTTATTTTTTTTTTATTTAAATTATTTTTAATAAGACTTTTATATTTTTTGTTAATAATAATTTCTTTATTAATTTGTTTTAATTTAGAATTAAAAGTAAGTTTGTTAAAATATTTTAATTTAAAATTAAATTTATTTAATACATTTCTTTTAGAACTTAAAACAATTATTTTTTTACCATCAACATATATTACTAAACCACCGGTTTTTGCTTGTATTGCATAATTAATATTTGCAATAATATTTGATTCTAAGCCAGTACCTACAATAGGAAAAGTTGGTTTTATAATTGGTACTGCTTGTCTTTGCATATTTGATCCCATTAAAGCTCTATTTCCATCATTATGTTCTAAGAAAGGTATTAAAGACGTAGCAATAGAAATCATTTGAATAGAATTTATAGCTATATAATCCATTTTAATTCTAGGTACTCTTTTAAATTCTTTTAATTGACGACAGGGTATATCTATTTTACCAGGTAAAAAATTTAATTTATTTTTTTTTATATCTCCTGGTGCAATATTAAAATGTTTTTCTTGATCAGAAGAAAATAAAAATAAACCTTGGTTTAATAAAATAAAACCCTTATATATTTTATAAAATGGTGTTTCAATAAAACCTTTAGAGTTTAAAGATGAATAAATAGTAAATGAATTTACTAAACCAGCATTTTGCCCTTCTGGTGTTTCAATAGGACAAATTCTACCATAATGAGTTGGGTGAATACCTCTAATAGCCATACCAGCAGTATCCCGACTTATACCACCAGGGCCTAAAGAACTAAGTCTACGTTTATGTGTAATCTCTGCTAATGGGTTTGTCTGATCTAATAATTGAACTAAAGGATTTGTATTAAAAAATTCTCTTAATACATTATTAAATAATTTAGAATTTATTATAATTTCTAAATTTAAATTTAAATTTTTTTTATTTTTAAACTTAGATATTTGAGTTTCAATTTTTACCTTATTATTTGATAATTCTAATAAATTATTTTTTTTATTAATATTATTTAATATATTAAACCTTTCAGTTTTTTTTAATAAATTAAAATATTTTTTTATTTTTATTAATTCAAAATATGAAAAAGTATTTTTTTTTATATTATAAATATTATTTGAATTTTTAATAATATCTAATTGTCTTTTAATTAAATTTATTTGATCTTTTTTTACTAATAGTATAGAGTTTGATATGCCCCTATTTACAAAAAACCCATTTTTTAATTTATTATATCCAAAAATAAAATTTGTTGGTTTGTTTAATTTATCATTTAAAATTAATTTATCGCGAATAGTTTTTTCAAAACGTAAAATTCCTGTTGTTAGTTGAATTTGAATTAATTTACCAGAAGATCTTATTTGACGGTTTTTTAAATCATCAATATCAGTTGGAATTTCAATACCTTTTAAACATTGCATTAAATAAAAACAAGAAAATAATATATCTTTAGCTGTTAATAAAGTATAATTTTCAGATATATCGATACCTAATTTTTTATTTATACGTGATCTACCAAGTTTTGACAAATTATATAAACGAGGGTTTAAAAACTTTTCATATAAAAATTTTTTTCCAATTTCTTTAACATTAATATTAGATTCTTGTAATTTAGATTTTAAAGAAATTTTTTTAACTAATTCATCGAAATTTTTATCTAAATTTAAATAACTATTTGAATTTATTTTACTTTCTTTATTATAATCTAATAATAATTTTTTTTTTTGTAAACTAAGATTAATATTTTCCGTATCTAATAATTCTAAATCCTTATATTCATTATTAATGGTTAATTTATATGAATTTAAATAATTATTAAAAATTGGTAAACTTATACCTAAACAACGCAAAAAAATATTTATTGGAATTTTTGGAGTTTTTTTCATTTTTGCCCAAATATCACCACTTTTACTGTCTATTTCTAATCTTAACCACGTACCTCGTTGTGCAATAAAATCTGCAGAATAAAAAATTTCTTGATCTTGTTTTATTAATTTTTGAAAATAAATACCGGGACTTCTAACAATTTGATTCATTATTATTTTAGGAGAACCGTTTATTATAAAATGTCCATTTTTTGTCATTAACGGTAAATTCATTAGTAATAACCAATCAATTATAGATTCCTTAGTATTATGATTAATTATCTGTAATGGAACAAATAGTTGACAATTATAAGTTTTTTTTTTTAAAATTGATTGTTTAACAGTCCATTTTGGCGGTATTAATTTATATTTATCTATATAAAATAAAATTTCAATAGTTTGTGAAGAATTTGTAATTTTTTTCAATTGTTTAAATTCTTTAATTAAATCTGTTTTCAAAAATTTTTGAAAGCTTTTTCTTTGTAAATTAAGAAAATTAGGAATTTTAAAATTTATTAAAGGATTATAAATATTTGAATAATAACAATTAATTTTATATTTGTTATTTATTTTAAAAAATATATTATTTTTATTAATATTACTTTTAAAAAACAAATTATATTTTAATAAAATATTATTTTTATTTTTTTTTAATATCATATAATAATTATTTATATATTATTTATTTTATTTTAAATCTTTCACTAATTTTATTTTAATATTGATTTTTTTTTTTATTTATATTATAATTTAATTAATAATTTAATTAATAATATATAGGCCCATAACTCAGTTGGTAGAGTGGTTGCCTTACAAGCAATAAGTCATCGGTTCGAGTCCGATTGGGCCTAAAATTATATCTTTATATAAAGTATATTTAATATAAATTAATTAAATATACTTTATATAAAGTATATTTAATTAATTGTTACTTTTGCACCTGCTGCTTCTAATGCTTCTTTTGCCTCATCAGCTTCTTCTTTAGAAACACCCTCTTTTAAAGCTTTTGGTAGAGATGTTGTGAATGCTTTTGCATCTGCTAAACCTAGTGACGTTAATTTACGAATTACTTTTAATACAGCAACACGTTTATCTTGAGCTACGTCCTCTACAAGAACATCAAAAGTTGTTTTTTCTTCTACAGCTTCTTCACCTGCTGTTTCAACGCTAGCAACCATCATACCTCCTGCGGGTGCTGAAGCATCAACACCAAAAACTTCTTCAATTTGAGAAACTAGTTCTGTTGATTCTAATAAAGTTAATGTTTTTAATTGTTCGATAATTTGTTCTACATTTTTAGACATTTTTTTATCCTTTTATAATAAATTCGACTTACATATTATTTTTAACTATCTATAATATTAAGATAATAATAAAAATTGTAAGATATTAAGTTTATAAATTTTTAAATTTTTATATTTAACGTTTTGAAAATTGTGGTGCTTTTCTAGCTTTTTTTAATCCATATTTTTTTCTTTCTTTAATTCGTGCATCTCGAGTTAAAAAACCCTTTAATTTTAAAGAAGGTCTATAATTATTTTGAAATAAACATAAAGCTCTTGAAATACCTAATTTTATAGCATTTGCTTGACCTACTAATCCTCCACCTTTAACAGTAATTTGAATATCAAATTTGTTTTTTAATTCAAGAAAATCTAAGGGTGATTGCATTTGCATAATTAAATAAGCGTTGTCTTGCATATAATTAATACCAGATTGATTATTAATTATAAACCGACCATTACCTGGAACTAATTCTACTGTTGCGATAGACGATTTTCTACGTCCAGTTGCAATAATTTTATTAAAATTTTTAATCATTAATAATAACTCCTTTAAAATTTAGTTGCGTGAATAATATTCAACAACTAATAACTCATTAATTTTTAAACCAACCCAATCTCGATTAATAACACCATTTACAACACCTATTAAATTTTCTTTATTAAAACTTAAATGATCTGGTAATTCATTATCACATTTTTGACTTAATTGTTTCACTAATTCTTGTGAAGATTGCTTATTTTTTACTGAAATAACATCTTTAATTTTACATGAATAACTAGCGATATCAACTTTATTTTTATTTACTAAAATATGACCGTGTGAAACTAATTGTCTAGCTGCTAAAATGGACGGAGCCATCCCTAAACGATAAACAATATTATCTAATCGCATTTCTAATAAAGTTAACAAAATTTCACCTGTTGAACCATTTGATTTTTTTGCCTGTTTTACATATCCAATTAATTGTCTTTCATTAATATTATAATTAAAACGTAATTTTTGTTTTTCTAATAAACGTAATCCATAAGGTGATAATTTTTTTAAAAATTTCATCTTGGGTTGGCCATGTTGACCTGGTGTATTGACTTTATTTGAATCTTTAGTTGTTAACCCAGGTAAATTTCCTAACTTACGAACTAATCTTAAACGAGGTCCTCGATATTTACTCATATAATCTCCTTTTTATTTATTGATTTATAAATGGTAATAAACCAGCAACACGAGCAGTTTTAATTGCATTTGCAATTTTTCTTTGTTCTTTTGCAGTTAATCCAGTTAAATATCTTGGTAAAATTTTACCTTCAAAACTAATAAACTGTCTTAGTAATTGTAAATTTTTATAATCAATTGTTCCTTGAACAAAAGATTTATTACTATTTTTTTTATAAATTGTAATTGGGATATTTATTGTTTTTTTTATTTTTTTTTTAAAATTATATTTTTTTTTCATAAATTTTTTTATATTTTAACTTGTTTAATTAATTCATAAAATATTTCTTGGTCTCGTACAGCTAACTGAGCTAACCATTTACGATTTATATGAATATTTAATTGTTTTAATTTATAAATGAATTGATTATAGTTTAAACCATATAAACGACTTGTTATATTAATACGAGAAATCCATAAATTTCTTAAATTATTTTTTCTTTTACGTCTATCACGATATGAAAACATTAAAGCTTTCATTTTTCTTTGATTCGCAGAACGAAAAAGTATAGAACTACTTCCACGAAATCCTTTTGTTATTTTTAATACTTTTTTACGTCTTTTACGAGCAACAAATCCACGTTTAACTCGAGTCATGTTTTCTCCTTTTTAAATGGCTTTATTAATTTTTAAAAATTAATAAAAATGTAACCTCCTTTATTTATTAAAATAATAAATTATAAAAAAAAAATCATTAAAAAAATTATAAAGTTACCAAAGTTTTTTTTATTAATTATATAAAAAAAATATAATTAATAAAAAAGAGGGAGTAAATTTTTTTTAATATACTAGCTTTTTTTTATTTTTTTAATAAAATTAAATATATTTATTATAAAAAAATTATAACGTCTTTAGTTCAGTTGGTAGAACATTGGTTTCCAAAACCAAGGGTCGTGGGTTCGAGTCCTACAAGACGTGTAAATCTAAAATTAATAATTAAATATATTTATTCTTTTTCTAATAACGTATTATTAGAAAAAGAATAAATATATTTAATTAAAATGAAAAAACTAACGGGTCAGGGAAAAAACGATTAACTTCGATTAATAAACCAGCAGTAAAACTAATCCAAGCGAAAGCAATAACAGGTGCAGTTGAAAGATATGTTAAAAAATTTTTCATTAAAAATTCCTTCATAATAATAATAATAATAATGTTATCTTGAATTCAAAAAGTTTTTAATTATTAACTAAAAACTGTTTTAAAAATATCACGAACTTTATCACCAGAATCAATTGTTTCTAATGGGTCTTTACGTAAACGATGTCTTAAACATAATGGAATAACTCTAAAAATATCTTGAGCAGTTACTTCATTACGACCTTCAAAAGCAGTTAGTGCTTTTGCAGCTCTATTTGTTACAATATCGCCTCTTAAACCATCAACATTTAACTCAGAACATATTTGTGAAATTTTTATACGAAACTCATAATTTAAATCTACTTCTTTTAATAATTCACGAGCTTTAACAATTTTTTCACTTAATGTTTTTTGTGACTCATTATAACTATTTCTAAATTCAATAGGATCTGAATCAAAAGCTGCACGTTGTTCAACAATTTGTACACGTAAATCAGGTTCTTTAACGGTTCTAATTTCAGCATGCATTCCAAATCTATCTAATAACTGAGGTCTAAGTTCACCTTCTTCAGGATTACCTGAACCAACAAGAATAAAACGAGCTGGATGACTAATAGATATACCTTCACGCTCAACAGTATTCCATCCCGATGCTGCTGAATCTAATAGAACATCAACCAAATGATCGTCTAATAAATTTACTTCATCAACATATAAAATACCTCTATTTGCTGATGCTAATAATCCAGGTTCAAAAGCTTTTATTCCTTCTGTTAAAGCTTTTTCCATATCAATTGTACCACAGACTCTATCTTCTGTAGCCCCTAATGGTAAATCAATCATCGGAATTTTTTTAGTTTCTGTTTCTAACTTTTGATTATTTTTTATTTTATTAGCAACTTCTTCACTCATTAATTCAGGATCATTTGGATCTGAATTAAAAGGATCATTTGCAACAACTTTCATATCTGGTAATAAATCACTTAGAGCACGTACAGTTGTTGATTTACCTGTACCTCTATCCCCCATTACCATAACACCTCCAATTTTTGGATCAATTACATTTAATATTAATGCTAATTTCATTTCTTCTTGTCCAACCATGGATGTAAAAGGAAAAACAGGACGACTTTCTAATTCAATTTTTTCAGACATATTTGTTAATTTTATATTATATAATAAATATAATATATTTATCAATACTATTATTTATACTAATTATTAATATTAATAAATATAAAAAATTTGATTTTATTCTTCGTTAGTATTTTAATTATTATCTAATTTATTAATGTTTAGATATAAATTTTTATATTTTAAGTATTAATATTAATATTAGTACTATTTACTTAATAATTAAAATTTCTTAATAAGTAAAATTTATAGATAATAAATTATCTATAATATTGTTTAAATTTACTTCAAACAAAAAAAAAAAGAGTAAAAAAAAAAAACTATTAATAATATATCTTTATAAAAATGTTTTGTCAAACTAGGTATACTTATATATTATTAATTAATAATTTTAGTATATATTAATAATTAATTTATATTATTATAAAACTTATTATATTTTAAATTGACATATAAAGATTATTAATATATACTAAAATTATTAATTAAAAAATTTTTTAATTAATAATTTTAGTATATATTAATAAAAGGAAATTAAAATGGCAGTACCAAAAAAAAGAACTTCTAAGTCAAAAAAAAATAAACGTAAAACAAATTGGAAAAATAAAGCAGTAAAACAAATTGTAAAAGCTATTAATTTAGCAAATACTAAATAATTTTTTATTAAATTTTATATTTGATATTTTTATAAATTAACTATAAAATTATATAATATATATTTAATTATATTTGGGCAGATCGAATGGTCAATTTATTAAATTTTAATTATTAAAAATGGCTCCACAAACTGAAACAAAAGCAGGTACTGGCTTTAAAGCTGGTGTAAAAGATTACCGTTTAACTTATTACACGCCTGATTATCAAGTAAAAGATACTGATATTTTAGCAGCGTTCCGTATGACTCCTCAACCAGGAGTACCAGCAGAAGAAGCAGGTGCAGCTGTTGCTGCTGAATCATCAACAGGTACTTGGACAACTGTATGGACTGATGGTTTAACATCTTTAGATCGTTATAAAGGTCGTTGTTACGATATTGAACCATTAGGAGAAGACGATCAATATATTGCTTATATTGCTTATCCTTTAGACTTATTTGAAGAAGGATCAGTTACAAACTTATTTACTTCAATTGTAGGTAACGTTTTTGGTTTTAAAGCTTTACGTGCTTTACGTTTAGAAGATTTACGTATTCCACCAGCTTATGTTAAAACATTCCAAGGTCCACCTCATGGTATTCAGGTTGAACGTGATAAATTAAACAAATACGGTCGTGGTTTATTAGGTTGTACAATTAAACCAAAATTAGGTCTTTCAGCTAAAAACTATGGACGTGCTGTTTATGAATGTTTACGAGGTGGTCTTGATTTTACAAAAGACGACGAAAACGTAAACTCACAACCTTTCATGCGTTGGCGTGACCGTTTCTTATTTACTGCTGAAGCAATTTACAAATCTCAAGCCGAAACTGGTGAGGTTAAAGGACATTACTTAAATGCAACAGCAGGTACATGTGAAGAAATGATGGAACGTGGTCAATTTGCTAAAGATTTAGGTGTTCCAATTATTATGCATGACTATATTACTGGTGGTTTTACAGCTAACACTTCATTAGCTCATTTCTGTCGTGCTAGTGGATTATTATTACACATTCACCGTGCTATGCACGCTGTTATTGACCGTCAACGTAATCACGGTATTCACTTCCGAGTACTAGCGAAAATTTTACGTATGTCAGGTGGTGACCACTTACACTCAGGAACAGTAGTAGGTAAATTAGAAGGTGAACGTGAAATTACTTTAGGTTTCGTTGACTTAATGCGTGATGATTACATTGAAAAAGATCGTAGTCGTGGTATTTACTTTACACAAGATTGGGTTAGTTTACCAGGTACAATGCCAGTAGCTTCAGGTGGTATTCACGTTTGGCATATGCCGGCATTAGTTGAAATTTTTGGTGACGACGCATGTTTACAATTCGGTGGTGGTACATTAGGACACCCTTGGGGTAATGCTCCAGGAGCCGCTGCAAACCGTGTTGCTTTAGAAGCTTGTACACAAGCTCGAAACGAGGGACGTGATTTAGCATCTGAAGGTGGTGACGTAATTCGTGCTGCTTGTAAATGGAGTCCTGAATTAGCTGCAGCTTGTGAAGTATGGAAAGAAATTAAATTTGAATTTGATGCTATTGATACATTATAATATTAATTTATTTATTCCTAAAATTATTATTTAAACTATTAAATAATAATTTGTTTTTCCTTATAATAATATTATATAATATTATTATAAGGAAAAAATAATGGGGTATCGTCAAGTGGTAAGACATCGGGTTTTGGTCCCGACATTCGTAGGTTCGAATCCTTCTACCCCAGATATTGACAATTTATTTACTAAATAATATAATACTTTTATTACTAATTTTTTAGTTTTATATTTATATTCGCGGGATAGAGTAGTTTGGTAGCTCGCAAGGCTCATAACCTTGAGGTCGTAGGTTCGAATCCTACTCCCGCTAAAAACAAATAATTAATATTATTAATATTATTATTATTAATATTATTAATATTATTATTATTATTAATATTATTATTATTAATATTATTATTATTACCCCCAGGGGAATTCGAATCCCCGTTTCCTCCGTGAAAGGGAGATGTCCTAGGCCTCTAGACGATGGGGGCCTTAAATTATTGATTGTTTAATATATATTATATTATAAAATAATATATAATTTTTGTCAATTATTTATTTTAATTAATATTGTTAAGTAGGTGGTACCCAGATTCGAACTGGGGAATAAAGGATTTGCAATCCCTTGCCTTACCGCTTGGCTATACCACCAAAATTAATTTTTATTTTACTTATATAATATATAATATATTATATAAGTAAAATAAAAAAGATTTTTAAAAAACTATTAATAAAATAATGAGCCGAGCTGGATTCGAACCAGCGTAGGTATAACCAGCGGAGTTACAATCCGCCCCCATTAACCACTCGGGCATCGACCCTTTTAATATATATTAATATTATATATATAATATTATTTTGTCAATATAATTTGAATTTAAATTAAAAACATAATATAATAATAAATATTAAATTAAATATTATTTTTAAAGGGTTGCTAGCTCAATGGTAGAGTGTTCGGCTTTTAACCGATTTGTTCTGGGTTCAAATCCCAGGTAACCCAATTTAACATAATAAATATTATATTAATATATAATATTTGAAAAATTAATATATAATTAATATAATATTTATAAAATTTGAATTCAAAAATTAAAATATTTAATAACTTTTTAATAAAAAAGTTATTAAAAAAAAATTATATTTCTTTTATGACTTTTATTTTCCAATTAACACTTTTTGCTTTTGTTGCAGTATCTTTTATTCTTGTAGTTGGTGTACCTGTTGTTTTTGCATCACCAAATGGTTGGACTGAAAATAAACGTGTTGTTTTTTCTGGTGTTGGAATTTGGGTTTTATTAGTTTTTGCTTTAGGAGTTTTAAATTCTTTCGTTATTTAAATTTAATTTTAATAATATTATTTTTAAAAATAATATTATTAAAATTAAATATACTAAAAATTAAACTTTATTAAATAATTAATAAAGTTTAATATTACTTTATTTATTTATAATTAACAATGAAACAAAAAAACAAAAAAAATTTATTAAGTTATAATAAAAATAAACAAATTTACAAAGATAAAAAATTTAAAATATTACAGTTATTAGAAAAATTATCAATTATTTATAATTTATTAATTTTTTCAAAAAAACGTTTTAAAAACGATTTTACTAATTTTCCTTCAAATTTATTTTTTATTATATTATTACCTTTATTAGGTTATACGCTAGATAAACAAAAATTTTTTTCTAATAATATTAATAATTTTGAATCTTTTTTTTATAAAACATTACCAGGTCTAAATAATTTTAATAAAATCAATTTATCAAATTTAACTTGGGAAACATTTAATTATACGGAGTATTTTAAAAAAATAAATTGGAATAATTTAAAAAAGTTAAGTTACTTTGATAGTTCAGTTTTTATTTCTTTTAATTCAAACTTATATAATAAAAAATTTTATATTAGTACATATGATAGTAATTTTCCAAATCAAATAGAATTAGATATTAATAATATTAATGTAGAAAACAGTAAAAATTTAAATAAATATTTTATTAGTGGTCGTAAATTTAGTACATTTTTTAAACCAGATCTATTTAATAAAAATTATTTTTTAGATAATAAAAAGAATTCAAATAATTTTATTTTTAAAAATGATAATTTTAAAAATAATGAGTTTATAAATTTAAAATATTGGCAGTATTCGTTTTATGAATTAGATAATATTCCATTAAAATTAAATAACATATTTTATTCTTATAATAATTATGATAATAATATTAATGTTATAAAAAAAAATAATTTAATTGAAAAGCGTAAAAATAAAAATATATATTTAACAAAACCTTTATTTAATAATTTATTTTATTATAAAAAAATAAATTTAATTAAAAAAAAGAATTTAGTTTTTTCAAATAATTTTAAAACTATAATTGAAAAAAAAAATAATATAATAAATTTTGAAATAGGAAATAAAAAAATAACTTCTGATATATATAATTTTAGATTTTTTCATTACAAAATTTATAATAAACTTTTTTTATTTAAAAATTTTTTAAAATATCAAATAAATAATTTTGATAATAATAAGTCAGTAAATAGTTTTTATGATTTTATAATAAATCAAAATTTCAAATTAAATAAACCAATAAAAAAAAATATAATTTCAAATAATAATAAATTTATTAATATATTAAAAAATAAAAAGGAACCAAATTGGAAAAACTTACTTCGTAAAGACTTAAAAAATTTAGGTAGTACTAAAAGTGAACATTTTATTTATTATAACAAATTTATAACAAAATATCCAAATTTAAATACTAATTTAAGTAATTTAGAAGAACCCCCATTTTTAAATAATAAACCAACATTTTTTTTTAAAAAACATATAGTAGAAAATAATAAAATATTAAAAAATAAAATTAAAATACCTATTTCGATTAAATCTAGAGAGAATAAAAACATAATAATAAAAAAAAATAATGATTTTATCAATAAACTAAATGATAAAAATGTAAAATACTCAAGTTTAAAAATAAAACCTCAAAATTCAAATTTTTTAGGTTTTGGTTCTTATTTAACAAAAATCCCTAGAAATAAAAAATATTCATTTTTATATTATTTTGAAAGAGAGTTTTTTTATTATTTAGAATTATTAACACAAAAAAATAAATCTAAAATAAATACATCTTTTTATAATTATAATATACTATCTTTTGTTTTTAATAGTACAAATAGTAATTTATTAAAAAATATTAGTGAAGAAAAGTTAATTAAAGGTAATTACACCAATTATAAAAACTATATTTTATTAAAAAATAAAATTATTGAATCTGATTCTAATTTATTAAAAAGAAAAGTATCTGGTTATTTATATCCAGATACTCAGAAAAAAAATATTATTTTTATTAATAAATTAGATTTAATTAATAATTCATTTATAAAAATAAAAGGGCCGAAAAATTTAATTTATAATAAATTTAAAAAATTTTCTAATAATTTATTTTTTTTATATAGTAAAAAAAATATAATAAATTTTAATATAGAAGAATTAAATTTAAATAAAAAAAATAATTTATATTTAAAAAATAAAAAGAATTTAATAAAAAATTTAAATTTTTTTGGTAATAAAAAAATGGATTTTGGATTAGGTTTTAGTTATAATACAAATAATAATCTAGAACTTATAGAAATTGACAAATCTAATTATCAACCTAATCTTTCTTTACTTTATAGTAAACAAAGACTAGATTCAAAATCTCCATTTTCTTGGCAATACCCTATAAAGGAAGATTTATTATTAAATAATAATAATTATTTTCATTCATTATTAGTTAATAAAAAAGATTATTATAATAATAGTCTAAAAAATAATTTACAAATAAAAACAGAGTATAGTGAAAATAATAAAAATTATTTATTAGAAGTTTGCGATTTTAATGAAATACCTTTAGTTCCAATAAGTTATAAAAGTTATTTTAAATATAATAAAAATTATAATAATTTAAATAGTTATTATTGCAATTTTATTAAAAATTTTAATAATTTATTTAATACTGATTTATATGAACTTGTAAGCTTAAAACAATGGTCTCTCTTAACACAAATTGGTTTTTTATTAATATTTTTAAACTTTATTAATAATTTAAAAGAAAATTATGGTGAATCTTTTTTAACTGCTTTTAAAACATTTTTTAATAATTTTGAATTCGATGCATTAATTAATTTAAAAATAGAGGTCGGTAAGACAATAAAATCAAAAAAAATAAAATTTAATGATTTAATTGGCGGTAAATTTTTTTTACAGGAATTTAATCAAACAATTTTACTATTAAGAAATTCTAAATTTGGTATTCAATCTAATTTAAATATAAAAAAACCTGAATTTAATTTTAATCAGAATTTATTGAATGAAAAAACTTTTATTTTATATAGTAAAAATAAAAAATATAAAAATTCATTTATTATATTTAATAAAAAACAAAAAAATTTAATTTTAAATTTTATTAATAACCCATTTTATTTATTATCTTCAAAATATAAAAAAAGAAACCCTCAAAAAAATTTTTCAATTAAAAATTTACAAAATAAAATTTATATTAAAGGATTTTTATTAGTTGGCCCTCCCGGAACTGGAAAAACTGTTTTAGTTAAAGCATTATCAGGTGAAGCCGAGGTACCTATTGTTTTAGAATCTGGTGAAAAATTATCAAAGTTTAGTTCATCAAATGATACAATATCAGAAAATGCAAAAGGTGCTTTAGAATTAAAAAATTTATTTAAAAGAGCCAAAAAAATATCGCCTTGTATTTTATTTTTAGATGAAATAGATAGTGTTGGTCAAAATAGAAAAGATGTTTTAACCGATTACCGTAAAAAAAAATTAATAAATTCTTCTACAACAAATTCTTACTATTTTTTATCTAATAATAAAATTAATATAAATTCAATAAATTTTACTAAATTAGATTATAAAATTAATAATAATTTAAGTTTTAATAAATTTGATTATATTAAAAATAATAATTATTTAGATAAAAACTCTAACAATAGCCAATTAAATAGTAAATCATTATCAATGCTTACACAACTTTTATGTGAATTAGATGGTTTAAAAGATCGTTACGATCTTGTTATTATCGGAGCTACTAACCGTCCAAAGACTTTAGATCCAGCATTAACTAGACCTGGTAGATTAAGTAAGATTGTTTATATTGATCTTCCAGGTAAAAAAAAGCGTTTTGAATTATTAAAGTTTTATTCAAAAAATAAAAATAATAATATTAATTGGGAGTTTTTTGCAAACCAAACAACGGGTTTAAGTGCAGCTGATTTATCTTCTTCATTAAATATATCATTATTGAAAACAATTTATAATTATATTAATTTAAAAAAACAAAAAAATTTAAAATTAGTAAGTAATTTTAATATTAAAAATAGATTAATACCCGATTTTGAAGAAATTGAATATGGGATTCAAATTATTAAATTTAGAAATAATTCTTTTAAATATAAATCTTATGAATTAGGTATTTTAATAAATTCTTTAATGATGAATTATAATTATTTTAATCAGATCAAATTAATAAGTTTATTTGATTTTTCAAAATTTATTTTAAATTATAAAAAATTAAATTTTATAGAAAATACTAATACAAAAAAAAAATGGGTAAATTTAAAAATAAAAGAAAATAAAATAAGTCCATTAAAAAAAATTTCAAGAACTATTTTTTATAAAAAGAATAGAAAATTTATTAGATCTTTATATTTATTAAATAAAAAAAGTAATATTAATAAATTAATAATTAATAAAAAACAAAAATACTATTTTATAAATAAATTTAATAAATATATTAATCGATTATTTAAAGTAAATATATTCAGTTCTCGACTATTATTATTTTCAACATATATTATTAATAATCCTTTAATTTTATCATTTAATTTATTTTATAGTTATTCAAAAAATTTATTACATTATAAATTATATTATTTTAATAATAAAAGTTATAAATTTGATATAAATAATGATTTAGTATTTGATAAAAACTTTATAACTTTTAAATATAATAATATATTAAAATATAAATTAATTAATTATAATTTTAAATTAACAAATAATATAATTTTAATAAATAATAAAAAATTTTATTGTGAAGATAACAAAATTTTTTCATTAACTAAAACTTTAAATAATAATATTAAAAATAGTTTTAATACTACAAAAAAGTATTTAAATACAAAAAATTATTTTAATTTATATAATAAAGTTTGTTTAGAAAAACAAAATAAAATTCAACAACTTCTATTTAGTGATTCATCTTTTATTAATAGAGTATCTTATTATATTGGAGGAAAGACTTTAATTTTAACTATATTAAAAAAACCTATTACAAATTTTGATACTATAAATTTATGGTCAGTTAAAAATAAATTAAATCCTAAAACAAAAAAAAAATTATTTATAGAAAATTCTATAAAAAAATTAATTAATAAAGAAGATTTTGAAAATTATTTATTTTTTATTATTAATGGAAAAATATCTGAAACTAAAATGTTATTAGATAATAATTCAAAAAATTTTTCAAATTTTGCGATTGATGATTTAAAAGAACTTAGTTGGTTATTAAATATTATGGTTAATAAAAATAACTTTTATAAAACACTAAGATCAAAATTATTAAAACAAGTATTAATTCAAAATTCAAAAAATTCATTTAAAAAAAATAATAAACAAATAATTAAAAATAATTATAATAAAAAAGATTTATCAAATTTATTAATTAATAAATTTGATAAATCTTTTTTATTAAATAAAAAAATATCATTAAATTCTAATTCACAAAATTTTAATTTGTGGTCTGTAATTCCTTATTGGTGGGAACCCAATTTAAAATTAAAAAATAGTAATATTATGCATTGGTCATTTAAAAAATCTAAAAAAGTAAATTCTTTAACTTTATTACTTAAACAATCTTCAAAATATTATTATTTTTCAAATAATTATAATAATAATTCAAATAATTTTATTAATGATAAAAATATATTTTTAAGTTCAAATAAAATTAATAATTATAATTTTATAAATACATTTTTTAAATCCGAAATAAATTGGAATAATATTTTAATAATTGAATACTATACTTTAATTTCAAATTTGATTTTTAATTTAATTTTTAATTGTTTTAATTTATTAGAATTAAATATTGAGTTTGTTGATTATTTGATTTATTATATATTATGTAATGAACGTTTTTATGATTTTGAATTAAACAAACTATCATTGAAATATTATTATTTTAAAATTAATTAGATAAGATATAAGTTTTGTTTTTTATTAGTCAATCTATTATAATAATTAATGAGAAGATATTTTTAAAATAAAAACTTTTTCATATAAAGGCCTTTACTTAGTTTGTTATTTTTATATAAATTAACATATATATTTTTAAATTATTTTTAATCAAATAAGTTAAAATAAAAGGAAATAAAAGTAGTTTTTTATTTTATAACTACTAATTCATTTTTTATTTTATTATTTTATGATAAAAACAAAAAATTTAGTTTTTTTATTTTTATTCACATTAAATTTTTTTACATATGATCAAATAGCAAAAGCTTATCCTATATTTGCTCAACAAAATTATCAAAATCCACGTGAACCAAATGGACGTATTGTATGTGCTAACTGTCATTTAGCTCAAAAACCAGTTGAAATTGAAGTACCCCAAGCAGTATTACCTGATAGTGTTTTCGAAGCTTCTATCAAAATTCCTTATGATAAATCAATTCAACAAGTTCAATCAAATGGTAAAAAAGGCGATTTAAATGTAGGTATGGTTTTAATATTACCAGAAGGTTTTTCTTTAGCGCCTACGGACCGAATTCCAGAGGAAATGAAAACAAAGGTTGGTCAGTTATATTATCAACCTTATAGTGATAGTCAATCAAACATGTTAGTTGCTGGTCCTGTACCAGGAAAAGATTATAGCCAAATGGTTGTTCCTATTCTTTCTCCAGATCCAGCGAAAGATAAAAATGTTAATTATTTAAAGTATCCTATTTACTTAGGTGGTAATAGAGGTCGTGGACAATTATATCCTGATGGATCAAAGAGTAATAATAATATTTTTAATTCTTCGGTTTCTGGAAAAATTACTGAAATTAAAACAAGTAAAAAATCTACAAGTATTGTAATTGAAACTTCAAATGGTGAAACAATTACAGAAAAAATTCCAGTTGGACCAACAATTATTGTTAGTGAGGGACAAGCTGTTAAAATTGATCAACCTTTAACAAACAACCCTAACGTTGGTGGTTTTGGACAAGCTGAAACAGAAATTGTTTTACAAAACCCAGCTCGTGTTCAAGGTTTAATTGTTTTTTTAATTACTATCTTTATTACTCAAATTTTCTTAGTGCTTAAGAAAAAACAAGTTGAAAAAGTTCAATTAGCTGAAATGAATTTTTAATATTTTTATATTTTAATAATAATTATTATTAAAATATAAAAATATAATATATTAATTTAAATTAAAATATTTTTATGTTAACATTAATTAGTTATATTGGTTTATTAATCGGTGGTCTTATTATGGCGTCAATTTTTTATTTAGCAGTTGTAAAAATTCAATTAATATAAATATAATTTAGATAAATTATATTTATATTAATAAAATTAGTTTAGTTAAATTAGTGAAAATCAATTTTTTATTTTTATTTCTTTTTTATTATGGTAGAACCTTTATTATCAGGAATTGTTTTAGGATTAGTACCTGTAACAATTAGTGGTCTTTTAGTAGCAGCTTATCTTCAATATCGTCGTGGTGATAGTTTAAATTTTTAAAATTAAAAAATATATTTTTTTTCTTTCTCCCCAGATAGGACTTGAACCTATGACCAATCGGTTAACAGCCGATTGCTCTACCACTGAGCTACTGAGGAATAAATAAATTAATTATTTTTTATTATTATAATAAAAAATAATTAATTTTTCAATTTTAATATATTTTTTTAATAATCTTAATACATAATATAAATAATTTCGGAGAGAGAGGGATTCGAACCCTCGGTATAAAATAATATTATACAACGGATTAGCAATCAGTCGCTTTAAACCACTCAGCCATCTCTCCTTTTTTATTATTTAATAAATAATATTAATAATATATATATATATTATATATAAAACATTAATATTATTATATAGGCCTAACAGGATTCGAACCTGTATTCAATACTTAGAAGGTACTTGTCTTATCCATTAGACTATAAGCCCATCATTTAAATTTTTATAAATTAACTTAGTAAAAAAGTTTTATATTGAATTTATTATAAGTTTTATGTTATAATAAAATTGACTATAAGAATTTTAATTAAATAATTATATTTGCTATTAGATTTTAACAAAAAATTAAAACAATTGTCAAATCAAAATTTTAAAAGAATAGTCAACTGAATGATAAAATAATAAAATGTTTTTTAAAACAATATATATTAATTATTAAAAATGGCAATTACATTAGAACAAATGGTACAGGCTGGAATGCATTTAGGGCATCCTGCAAGAAAGTGGAACCCTAAAATGAAACCTTTTATTTACACTGAAAAAGATAGTATTCATTTAATTGATTTAATTAAAACTTATGTTCATTTAAATTATGTTTGTAAATTTTTAACAAAGTCAGCATCTAATGGTAAAAAAATTTTATTTGTAGGAACAAAAAAGCAAGCATCAAATTTAATTGCAGAAACAGCTTTAAATTGTAATTCATTTTATGTTAATGAAAAATGGTTAGGGGGTATGTTAACAAATTGGAAAACTGTTTATTTATCAACTAAAAAATTAAAAAATCTAGAAATACAAGAAAAAAAAGGTTTATTTAATAAATTACCAAAAAAAGAAGCTGCTAATTTAATAAAAAAAAAAGAAAAATTAAATAAATATTTAGGTGGAATGAAAAATATGGAAGTTTTACCTGATATTGTTATAATTATTGGACAACATGAAGAAATAAATGCATTAAAAGAATGCAATAAATTAGGTATTCGTAGTATAAGTATACTAGATACTGACTGTGATCCTTCAATTTCAGATTTAATAGTTCCTGCAAACGATGATTCTATGCCGTCAATAAAATTATTATTACAAGAATTCGAATTTTCTATTAAACAAGGGCAAGAAATTTTTAATACAAAGAAAAATATGAAATAAAACTAAAATGGTTGTTAAAAAGGTAATTTTTATAAAAGCCAAATTAATATGTTAAGTGAAGTAAATCTTTTATTTGATTCTGCAGAAGTGTCTGTAGGTCAACATTATTATTGGGAAATTGGTAGTTATTCTATTCATGGACAAGTTCTAATGGTTTCTTGGTTTGTTTTTGCAATAATTGCTAGTATTTCTTTTTTAGCAAATAATCAACTAAAACCAATACCAGAAGAAGGTTTACAAAATTTAACAGAATTTTTTACTGAGTTTATTCGTGATTTAGCAAAAACACAAATTGGAGAAGAAGACTATGAAAAATGGGTTCCATTTTTAGGAACTATTTTCTTATTTATTTTTGTATCAAACTGGTCTGGTGCTTTAATACCGTGGCACGTTATTGAAATACCAAATGGAGAATTAGCAGCTCCAACTAATGATATTAATACAACTGTTGCTTTAGCATTATTAACATCAATTGCTTATTTTTATGCGGGTTTAAGTAAAAAAGGTTTAGGTTATTTTAAACGCTATATTTCACCAGCAGCTTTTTTATTACCAATCAACGTATTAGAAGATTTTACAAAACCTTTATCATTAAGTTTTCGACTTTTTGGAAATATTCTTGCTGATGAATTAGTTGTTGCTGTATTGGTTGCTTTAGTTCCATTAATTGTTCCTATTCCTATTATGCTTTTAGGTTTATTTACTAGTGGAATTCAAGCTTTAGTATTTGCAACGCTTGCTGGGGCATATATTGGTGAAGCTGTAGAAGATCATCATTAAAAAAAAATTTAAACTAAATAAAATAATTTATAAATAAATTATAAATAATGGTTGTTATTATTATTATACACTATATAACTTTTAGGAGATTATTAATTATGAATCCACTTATCGCTGCTGCTTCTGTTATTGCTGCTGGTTTATCTGTTGGTTTAGCTGCTGTTGGTCCTGGAATTGGACAAGGTACAGCTGCAGGTTATGCTGTTGAAGGGATTGCACGTCAACCTGAAGCAGAAGGAAAAATTCGTGGTGCATTATTACTATCGTTTGCATTTATGGAATCTTTAACAATTTATGGTCTTGTTGTTGCATTAGCATTATTATTTGCTAACCCATTTGCTTCATAATTAAATTAATCCAAAAATATTAATAGTTTTTAAAAATATTAAAAATTTAACTAATTATATAAATATTTAATTAAATATTTATATAATTAGTTAATATAATAATTTGGAGATTTTTTTATGAATTTAATAGAAATTAATTGTATGTTTTTTGGTCATGGTTTCGGTATTAATACTAATATATTAGAAACAAATGTTATCAATTTAGCAGTTGTTATTGCAGTTGTTGTTACTTTTGTTGGTGATGCTGTACGTGAGTTATTAGAAAATCGTAAAAAAAAAATTTTACAAAATATATGTGCAGCTGATGCTCGTGCTCAAGAAATTCAAGAAAAAATGGATCAGGCAATTTCACAATTAGAAAATGCAAAAATAAGAGCTAATGAAATTCGAGAACAGGGTTTAATTGCTGCTGAACGTGAAAAGAATTTATGTATTGAACAAGCAGAAGAAGAAACGGCTCGTTTAAAAGAAACAAGACAATCAGCAATTCGCTTACAACAACAAAAAGCGATTCAGCAGATTTCACAACAAATTGTATTGTTATCTTTAAAACAAGTTCGAGATCAATTAAAACTTAAAATGAAATCAAAAACATTTCATCCTTGGGTAAATAAAGTTAAAATTAATAAATATACTTCTATTAAAAAATATTCTTTTAATTAAATATATTTATAAATGTTTAACTAAAAATTTTAAAAATAGGGTGTTTTTCCTTTTTATAATAAAACAGAAAAAATTTTGGTCATTTTACTTAAAAAGTAAAATAATAGGAGTACAAAGATGGCATATACAATTAAAGCACACGAAATTAGTAGTGTTATTCGACGTCAAATTGCTCAATACAATGAAGACATGCGAGTAGTTAATGTAGGAACTGTTTTTCAAGTTGGTGATGGGATTGCCCGTATTTATGGATTAGAAAAAGCAATGGCCGGTGAATTATTAGATTTTGAAGATGGTACTGTTGGTATTGCATTAAATTTAGAGTCTAAAAACGTTGGTGCTGTACTAATGGGTGAAGGTTTAACAGTACAAGAAGGTTCATCTGTTGTTGCTACAGGTAAAATTGCTCAAATACCTGTTTCTGATAAATGTTTAGGACGTGTTTTAAATGCTTTAGCTCGTCCGATTGACGGGAAAGGTGATATTGAAGCTACAGAAACTCGATTAATTGAATCACCAGCACCGGGTATTATCTCTCGTCGTTCAGTACATGAACCTTTACAAACCGGTTTAGTTGCTGTTGATGCAATGATTCCTATTGGACGAGGTCAACGAGAATTAATTATCGGAGATAGACAAACTGGTAAAACATCAGTTGCTCTTGATACAATTATTAACCAAAAAGGTAAAGATGTTGTTTGTGTTTATGTTGCAATTGGTCAAAAAGCTGCTTCTATTGCTCAAGTAGTAAATACGTTAGAAGAACGAGGTTGTATGGATTATACAATTATTGTTGCAGCAACTGCCGATTCACCTGCTACGTTACAATACTTAGCTCCTTATACTGGTGCATCACTTGCAGAATACTTTATGTATAAAGGTCGTCATACATTAATTATTTATGATGATTTATCAAAACAAGCGCAAGCTTACCGTGAAATGTCATTATTACTTCGTCGTCCACCAGGTCGTGAAGCTTTTCCTGGAGATGTTTTTTATTTACACTCACGTTTATTAGAACGTGCAGCTAAATTAAGTGACCAATTAGGTAGTGGAAGTATGACAGCTTTACCAATTGTTGAAACTCAAGAAGGTGATGTATCAGCTTATATTCCAACAAACGTAATTTCAATTACAGATGGTCAAATTTTTCTTTCGGGAGATATTTTTAATTCTGGTATACGACCTGCTATCAATGTAGGTATTTCTGTTTCTCGTGTAGGTTCAGCTGCTCAACCAAAAGCTATGAAACAGGTTGCTGGTAAATTAAAACTAGAATTAGCACAATTTGCTGAATTAGAAGCTTTCTCTCAATTCGCTTCTGATTTAGACCAAGCAACACAGAAGCAATTAGCTCGTGGTCAACGTCTACGTGAAATTTTAAAACAACCACAATCATCACCATTATCATTAGAAGATCAAGTAACTACTATATATGCTGGTACAAATGGTTATTTAGATAACCTTCCTGTAAATGAAGTACGCTCATTCTTAGTTGAATTACGTCAATATTTATCAACAAATAAATCAAAATATGGTGAATTAATTCGTGAAACAAATACATTAAATGAAGAAGCAGAAGCTCTTTTAAAAGAAGGTTTAACTGATTTATTAAATAATCGTTAAATTATTAATTAATAATTTAATTAAATATATTGTGTTTTTTTATTAAATATATTAAAATTTATTAGGTTTTATTCAAATAAAACCTAATAAATTTTAATATAAATTAGCTCTTCTGGTGGAATTGGTAGACACGCTGGTTTTAGGAACCAGTGCTTTTAGCGTGAGGGTTCGAGTCCCTCGAAGAGCAAATACTTATCTATTTTAATTATAAATTGTTACAAAAAAATCTTTTAGTTTTTGAAAAATATTTTTATAGGGTTGTTCTAAATTTATAAAATTAATATCTTTTCCAATTAAACGTCTTGTAGCATTTTCAAAAGCAATACCCGCTAATGTTAATTTATTTTTTAAAACTAAAGGTTCTCCTAAATTGGTTGAAATTATTATTTGCTCATCTTCTGGAATAGCACCTAAGAGAGGTATTCCTAAGGCTTCTTGAACATCTTTAACTGATAGCATATCATTTTTTTTTATCATATCTGAACGAACACGATTTATTAATAATTTTATATCATAAATACCATTGGCCTCTAATAAACCAGCAACTCTATCTGCATCTCTTAAAGCAGGGAGTTCTGGTGTTGTTATAATAATAGCTTCATTAGCTGCAGTAATCGCATTTATAAAACCAATATCAATACCAGCTGGGCAGTCAATAAAAATATAAGAAAAATTTAAATTTATTAAACTATCAATTAATGTTTTCATATTTTTTTTAGTAATATTATAACGTTGCCTATTTTTAGAAATACATAATAAAGATAAATTTTTCCAACGTTTATCACGAATTAAAGCTTGATCTAAACGACAATTACCTTCAAAAACATCCATTACTGTATATAAAATTCTATTTTCTAATCCAATTAATAAATCTAAATTTTTTAAACCAATATCAGCATCAATTAAAGCAATTTTATAACCTAAACGGGCAATTGATATACCCATATTTGCTGTTGTACTAGTTTTTCCTACTCCACCTTTTCCTGAAGTAAAAACAATAACACGAGTAATTGATTGTTTATTATTACATGAAAAATTTTTTTCTATCTTATCTTTAGTTGATTTACATGTATAAACCTGTTTTTTTTTATTAAAAAAAAAATAGTTTTTATAAAAATACATTATATATATATATATAAATTTAATTTTATATTAAAAATTATTTAAATCTTATCTTTCGGAAAGGGAGGGATTCGAACCCTCGGTACTCGTGAAAGTACGCCGGTTTTCAAAACCGAAGCATTCAACCACTCTGCCACCTTTCCTAATAATTTATTATTATTATTATTATAATTAATAAATTAATTATTTTCAAATATAAAAATTTATATTTTAAAAATGTAATTTGGGCGACTGACGGGACTTGAACCCGCGAATGTCAAAGTCACAATCTGATGCCTTACCACTTGGCTACAGCCGCCTTTTTATATTTTTTTACAAAAAGTTAATATTATAAATATTATATAAAATTATAATGATTGTCAATTTTTATATTAAGTAAATATAAAAATTGACAATCATTATAATTTTAATTTTCATCCGCACTTGCTGTTTTTACGTAAAGAATTAATAAAAAAGATGTGGGAATTAAAATAAATAAAGCTACTGCAATAAGACCTAAAACGTTTACTTCCATTCTATTTTAACCTTATAAAATTATTTTTTTAGTAAATATATATATAATAAAAATATAAATTAACCAAATTTTGAAGATGTTGATGCAATTAAAAATGCAGCGTATGTTAAAACATATCCAGCACTAAAGTGAGCTAAACCTACTAAACGAGCTTGAACAATTGAAAGAGCAACAGGTTTATCTTTCCAACGAATTAAAGCTGCAATTGGTGTACGTTCATGAGCCCAAACTAATGTTTCAATTAATTCTTGCCAATATCCACGCCATGAAATTAAAAACATAAAACCTGTAGCATAGATTAAATGTCCAAATAAGAACATCCAAGCCCATACAGATAAACTATTCATACCAAATGGATTATAACCATTAATTAATTGTGATGAGTTTAACCATAAATAATCACGTAACCAACCCATTAAATAAGTTGATGATTCATTAAATTGGTTTACATTTCCTTGCCAAATTCCTAAATGTTTCCAATGGAAATAGAATGTTACCCAACCAATTGTATTTAACATCCAAAATACTGCTAAATAAAAAGCATCCCATGCTGAAATATCACATGTTCCACCACGGCCTGGACCGTCACAAGGAAAACTATAACCAAAATCTTTTTTATCAGGCATTAATTTTGAACCACGAGCATCTAAAGCCCCTTTAACTAAAATTAATGTTGTTGTATGTAAACCTAAAGCAATAGCGTGGTGAACTAAAAAATCACCAGGACCAATTGTTAAAAATAAAGTATTAGTATTACTATTAATTGCTTCTAACCAACCAGGTAACCATAAACTTTGTCCAGCTGAATAAGCTACACTATTTGGTTGAGATAATAATAAATCAAAACCATATGCAGTTTTACCGTGTGAAGCTTGAATCCACTGAGCGAAAACTGGTTCAATTAATATTTGTTTTTCAGGTGTACCAAAGGCTTGCATTACATCATTGTGAACATAAAGACCTAAAGTATGGAATCCTAAAAATAAAGTAACCCAACTTAAATGTGAGATAATAGCTTCTTTATGCTCTAACATACGTGCTAAAACATTTCCTTTATTTGCTTCTGGATCATAATCACGAATAAAGAATATCGCTCCGTGAGCAAATGCACCACATAAAATAAAACCTGCAATATATTGATGGTGCGTATATAAAGCAGCTTGAGTTGTAAAATCTTGTGCTAAAAATGCATAAGGAGGTAATGAATACATGTGTTGAGCCACTAATGAACAAATTGTACCTACTGATGCTAAAGCTAATCCTAATTGGAAATGTAATGAGTTATTTACTGTATCATATAACCCTTTATGACCAGCACCAAGACCTCCAGCTGGTGGAGTGTGTGCTTCTAAAATTTGACGCATACTATGTCCAATACCAAAATTGGTACGGTACATATGACCCGCTACAATAAATAAAACAGCAATCGCTAAATGATGATGTGCCATATCTGATAACCATAAACTTTGTGTTTGTGGATGAAAACCACCTAAAAAAGTTAAAATTGCTGTTCCTGATCCTGAAGCAGTACCAAAAACATGGTTACCAGTATCTGGATTTTCTGCATATGCAGCCCAATTACCTGTAAAGAAAGGTGTTAATCCTTGTGGATGTGGTAATGTTGTTAAAAAATTATCCCAACCAACACGTTGTCCACGTGCTGCAGGAATAGCTACGTGAACTAAATGACCTGTCCAAGCTAAAGAACTAACCCCAAATAAACCAGATAAATGGTGGTTTAAACGTGACTCTGCATTTTTAAACCAGCTTAAGCCGGGTTGAAATTTAGGTTGTAAATGAAGCCAGCCTGCAAATAAAAATGCTGTTGCAGCTAAAGATAAAAAAATTGAACCAATATATAAATCTTGGTTTGTTCTCATCCCAATTGTATACCACCATTGATATACTCCTGATGTTGCAATATTTACAGGGCCTGAAGCTCCTCCTCGTGTAAATGCCTCAACCGCGGGTTGGCCGAAATGCGGATCCCAAATTGCATGAGCAATTGGACGAATATTTAATGGATTTTGAACCCATTGTTCAAAGTTTCCTTGCCAAGCAACATGAAATAAGTTACCTGAAGTCCATAAAAAAATAATTGCTAATTGACCAAAATGCGAAGCAAAAATTTTTTGGTATAAATTTTCTTCAGTCATACCATCATGACTTTCAAAATCATGTGCTGTAGCAATCCCAAACCAAATACGGCGAGTCGTAGGATCATTTGCTAGCCCCTGGCTAAATTTTGGAAATTTTGTTGTTGCCATATTTCTTTTATATTAATTAAATAATTAACTACTTAATAAATATGATTTTTTAAAATAAAAAATTTTTATTTTATTTTTAACTATTATAGTTAAAAGGAGTTTATTTATTATTTATAATAAATAAAAACAAGTAATTCAACTCATAATTTTATTTTAGATATTATTATCATTATTGTTATTGCTGATTATTATTTCTTATTATTATTTATTATATAATTAATATAAGGGACCAAACCAAACTTGGCTTAAGTAATTTTTTGAATATAAATTAATTTTATAGTAAAATCGGGGCTGACGGGACTCGAACCCGCAACTTCTACCGTGACAGGGTAGTGCTCTAACCAATTGAACTACAACCCCCCTCTTAATTATTATTATAACAATGTATTTTTTTTAAGTCAAAATAATATTTATTGCCTACTACTAGATTTGAACTAGTGACATTCCGCGTATGAGACGGACGCTCTAACCAACTGAGCTAAGTAGGCATTTAATAATTTTTTAATATAATAATTATAACTTATTATAGATTTTTAGTCAATAAAAAAAAATATTTTTAAACTTAATAAAAATAAATTATAATAACTAATAATTATCGATATTTTTCTAAATAGTAATAATTAATCAAAAATATATTTATTTTAATAATATTATTTTCAGTATATATAAAATAACTTTATATTGGTTAACCTTTTCTAACAATTTATTTTTAATAATAACGTTAATATTAAAAATAAATTTTTTGAAATTACGCTCAATATATCAATTTTTTAACTTTTATATGCCTAGGACTAGTTTTAAAGAAAAATATTACCGCAAAAAGTTATTCTTTTGTAATTTATAATATTATATAATATTATTTATATAGGTTGGAATATTTGTATTATTAATTTAAATAAAAAAGCCCTTTTTACAATAATTAAAAGTTTTAGAATTACTAATTTATTTAAATAATCAGGAATTAAAATTGTAAAGTTAGAAAATTAAATTAATTAATTTGGGAAGAGCTTTTGCATAATTTAAAATAGGCTTAATAAAACAAGATCTTGAAAAAAAAAAAGTGAAAGATTAAATTCAAATTATTTAAAACAATTTAAAAAAAAATTATATTATTTAATAATTTATTACAATTATACCTTTATAAATTATAAAAAAACAATAGATTCAAATTTTAAAACAATTAATTTTTAAAATTTATTTTAAAATGCTTTGATAATTATTTGTTTATAAATAATATTTTTATTTAATTTAAATATATTTATATATTATAATTTCTATCATTTATGTTTTATAATTAATAATGATAGATTTTTATTTAAATATTATTTTTATTATAATATATATTGATTTCATTAAATTTTTTTTTATAAAAAAAAAAAATGATTACTTCTTTAACTAGAACTTAATAAAATTAAGTTAATTTGAGTAAATTATTTATTATATATTTAATATAATAAATATTATTAAATATTTTTTAAAATATTTAATTAAAACATGATAAATACATTTTAAATTAGGAGATTTTCAATATGACTATCGCAATCGGTAAGTCAGAAGAAAAACGTGGATTATTCGACGTAATGGATGACTGGTTACGCCGTGATCGCTTCGTTTATGTTGGTTGGTCAGGTTTATTACTATTACCTTGTGCATATTTTGCATTAGGTGGTTGGTTAACAGGTATTACATTTGTTACATCATGGTATAGTCATGGTTTAGCAAGTTCATTCTTAGAAGGTTGTAACTTTTTAACAGCTGCTGTATCAACACCACCAAACTCTATGGGTCACTCATTATTATTATTATGGGGTCCTGAAGCACAAGGTGATTTCACACGTTGGTGTCAATTAGGTGGTCTTTGGACTTTTGTTGCACTACATGGAGCTTTCGCTTTAATCGGATTTATGTTACGACAATTTGAAATTGCACGTGCTGTTAAGATTCGTCCATATAACGCAATTGCTTTCTCAGCGCCTATCGCTGTTTTCGTATCAGTTTTTCTTATTTATCCATTAGGTCAATCTGGATGGTTTTTCGCTCCAAGTTTTGGTGTTGCTGCAATTTTCCGTTTCATTTTATTTTTCCAAGGATTCCATAACTGGACGTTAAACCCATTCCATATGATGGGTGTTGCAGGTGTATTAGGAGCGGCATTATTATGTGCAATCCACGGTGCTACTGTAGAAAATACAATCTTTGAAGATGGTGACGGTGCAAACACATTCCGTGCATTTAATCCAACGCAAGCCGAAGAGACGTACTCAATGGTTACAGCAAACCGTTTCTGGTCTCAAATTTTTGGTGTTGCTTTCTCTAACAAACGTTGGCTTCACTTCTTTATGTTATTTGTACCAGTAACTGGTTTATGGATGAGTGCATTAGGTGTAGTAGGTTTAGCATTAAACTTACGTGCATACGATTTCGTTTCTCAAGAAATTCGCGCTGCTGAAGATCCAGAATTTGAAACTTTCTATACAAAAAACCAATTATTAAACGAAGGTATTCGTGCATGGATGGCTGCTCAAGATCAACCACATGAAACATTAGTATTCCCAGAGGAGGTATTACCACGTGGAAACGCTCTTTAATGGAAGTCTTAGTGTAGGTGGTCGTGATCAAGAGTCAACTGGTTTTGCTTGGTGGGCTGGAAATGCTCGTTTAATTAATTTATCTGGAAAATTATTAGGTGCACACGTTGCTCATGCTGGATTAATTGTTTTTTGGGCTGGTGCTATGAATTTATTTGAAGTAGCTCATTTCATTCCTGAAAAACCTATGTATGAACAAGGTCTTATTTTATTACCGCACCTAGCTACATTAGGTTACGGTGTAGGTCCTGGTGGTGAAGTAGTAGATACTTTTCCATATTTTGTTTCAGGTGTTCTTCATTTAATTTCATCAGCTGTTTTAGGCTTTGGTGGTATTTACCACTCATTAATTGGGCCAGAAACATTAGAAGAATCTTTTCCATTTTTTGCTTATGTTTGGAAAGATAAAAACAAAATGTCAACAATTCTAGGTATTCATTTAATCATTCTTGGTATTGGTGCTTGGTTACTTGTTTGGAAAGCAATGTATTTTGGCGGTGTCTATGACACTTGGGCTGTTGGTGGTGGTGATGTTCGTGTCATTACAAACCCAACAATTAACCCAGGTATTATCTTTGGATACTTATTAAAATCACCATTTGGTGGTGATGGTTGGATTGTTAGTGTTGATAACATGGAAGATATCATTGGTGGTCATATTTGGATCGGTACTTTAGAAATCTTTGGTGGTATTTGGCATATTTTAACTAAGCCATGGGCTTGGGCACGTCGTGCTTTTGTATGGTCTGGAGAAGCTTATTTATCATATAGTTTAGCTGCTATTTCTTTAATGGGATTCATTGCATGTTGTATGTCTTGGTTCAATAATACAGCTTACCCTAGTGAATTTTATGGTCCTACGGGTCCTGAAGCATCTCAATCTCAAGCGTTTACTTTCTTAGTTCGTGACCAACGTTTAGGTGCTAATGTAGCATCAAGTCAAGGTCCTACGGGTCTAGGTAAATACTTAATGCGTTCACCAACAGGAGAAATTATTTTTGGTGGTGAAACAATGCGTTTCTGGGATTTCCGTGGTCCGTGGTTAGAGCCTTTACGTGGTCCAAATGGTTTAGATTTAAATAAACTTAAAAATGATATTCAACCATGGCAAGAACGTCGTGCAGCTGAATACATGACTCATGCTCCATTAGGTTCATTAAACTCTGTAGGAGGTGTAGCTACTGAAATTAACGCTGTTAACTTCGTTTCTCCACGTTCATGGTTAGCTTGTTCACATTTCGTATTAGGTTTCTTCTTCTTTGTTGCTCACCTTTGGCACGCTGGTCGTGCTCGTGCGGCTGCAGCTGGTTTTGAAAAAGGGATCGATCGTGATAATGAACCTGCATTATCAATGAAACCTTTAGATTAATTTATATTAATTTAAATATTTTTTAATTTATATTTTTTAATTTATATTTTATTAATTTTTTAAAAAATTAATAAAATATAAATTAAATAAAAAGAGATATTTTAATAAGACCTATCTCAAATTTAATTTATAATATTATATTACACACCCACATTAATACCCCTATATTTATTACTATATTAAACTTTTGATATGATAATAAATTTATACTTATAAAAAAATATAAAATTTATAATTATATTAAATACTAATATACATATAGATAATTAATTTATAAAAACTAAATACATTTAATTATAAACAAGATTAGTATTATTTTTATTAATAAAAAATATTAAATAAACAATTATTATATTGAGTAGATGTATGTTAATTAGTTAAAAGCTGTTATAATTTTATAAAGTAATATACAAATGCTGATGATTGAAAATATAGAAAACAAAATAATAATTTTTTGAAAAAATAAAGAAGTCTATAAACAATATATAACTAATAAGAATCCAATAGAAAAAAGAAAGTTTTTACGTTTTTATTAGTAATAAGTAGAATGTTAACAAATATTATAGTTAGTTAAATTTTTAAAAAAGTATTAATATTAGATTTATCTTTGTTTTAACAAAAATTAAAAATAAACAGTTTCTAGTGGGCTAACATACATAATATTATTATGTTTCTTAGCTTATATATATAATATTATTAAATATATATATATAAACCAATTTTTAAAATATTTTTTTATTTTTATTTAAACTTAGTTCAACTATTAAACTTTTATACTTAAAGGTTATAGGTTTAATTTATATTAAATATAAACTCTATTTTGAAAATTTGACATTTAATATAAATTTTATTATAATATAGTATAATACAGTATAATAAAATTTATACTAAATAATATAATATTAATTAAAAAGAAAGAAAGTAAAAAATTTATTTATATATATAATAATTTATGGGATTACCATGGTATCGTGTTCATACAGTTGTTTTAAATGATCCAGGTCGTTTAATCGCTGTTCACTTAATGCATACAGCTCTTGTTTCTGGTTGGGCTGGTTCAATGGCTTTTTATGAATTAGCTGTTTTTGATCCTTCAGATCCAGTTTTAAATCCAATGTGGCGACAAGGTATGTTTGTATTACCTTTTATGACTCGTTTAGGTGTTACTCAATCTTGGGGTGGCTGGACAATTACTGGTGAAAGTGCAAGTAACCCAGGTATTTGGAGTTATGAAGGTGTTGCTGCCTCGCATATTGTTTTATCTGGTTTATTATTTTTCGCCGCTATATGGCATTGGGTTATGTGGGATTTAGAACTATTCCGTGATCCACGTTCTGGAAAACCTGCATTAGACCTTCCAAAAATTTTTGGAATTCATTTATTTTTATCTGGTGTTTTATGTTTTGGTTTTGGTGCATTTCATGTTACAGGATTATTTGGTCCTGGTATTTGGGTTTCTGACCCGTATGGCTTAACAGGAAGTGTTCAACCAGTAGCTCCATCATGGGGTCCAGATGGTTTTGATCCTTATAACCCAGGAGGTGTTGCTTCTCATCACATCGCTGCTGGAATTTTAGGTATTTTAGCCGGATTATTTCATTTATGTGTTAGACCACCTCAACGTTTATATAACGGATTACGTATGGGTAATATTGAAACAGTATTATCAAGTTCGATTGCAGCTGTTTTTTGGGCAGCTTTTGTTGTCGCAGGTACAATGTGGTATGGTTCAGCAACAACTCCAATTGAATTATATGGCCCAACTCGTTACCAATGGGATTTAGGATTCTTCCAACAAGAAATTGATAAACGAGTACAAAATAGTCTTTCTGAAGGTAAATCATTATCACAAGCATGGGCTCAAATTCCTGAAAAATTAGCTTTTTATGATTACATTGGTAATAACCCAGCAAAAGGTGGTTTATTCCGTACAGGAGCAATGAACAGTGGGGATGGTATTGCAGTAGGCTGGTTAGGTCATGCTGTTTTCAAAGATAAAGATGGTAACGAATTATTTGTACGACGTATGCCAACATTCTTTGAAACATTCCCAGTTGTTTTATTAGATAAAGATGGAGTTGTTCGTGCCGATGTTCCATTCCGTCGAGCTGAATCTAAATATAGTATCGAACAAGTAGGTGTTTCAGTAACATTCTATGGTGGAGAACTTGATGGTGTATCATTCACTAATCCAGCAACGGTTAAAAAATATGCTCGTCGAGCACAACTAGGTGAAATTTTTGAATTTGATCGTTCAACTTTACAATCTGATGGTGTATTCCGTAGTAGTCCACGTGGATGGTTTACGTTTGGGCACTTAAGTTTTGCTTTATTATTCTTCTTTGGTCATATCTGGCATGGTGCACGTACAATTTTCCGTGACGTTTTTGCAGGTATTGATGAAGGTATTGATGATCAAATTGAATTTGGTGCTTTCTTAAAATTAGGAGATACATCAAGTCGACGTCAATCTGTTTAATAAATTTTAATTTATATATCTAGTATATTATTACTAGATATATAAATTAAATTATATATATTTTTTTTAATTTTTTTCTTATGGAAGCTTTAGTTTATACTTTTTTATTAGTAGGAACATTAGGTATTATTTTCTTTTCAATTTTTTTTCGTGAACCCCCTCGTATCATTAAATAGATAAATATCTTAATCTATTTTTTATAAAATATATAAATATATATATTTTTTTTTAATTACAGAAAGTAAAACTAATAATTAAATCATTTTGTTTTATGGCAGCACAAAAAGACACTGAAAATTTAGGTATGTCAACAGCATTAGGAACTTTATTACGTCCTTTAAATTCAGAATATGGTAAAGTTGCTCCTGGTTGGGGTACGACAGTATTAATGGGTATTTTTATGGCTTTATTTGCAGTATTTTTAGTAATTCTTTTAGAAATTTATAACAGTTCAGTTATTTTAGATGATGTTACTATGAGTTGGCAAACTTTAGCAAAATAATATTATTTTATATTATTTTATCTTGCTTTTATTAAATAGTAAGATAAAATAATATAAAATAATATAAAATAATTTTATATATAGCATCTGTGGCTGAGTGGTCGAAAGCAGCGGGCTCATAATCCGCTTCCCAAAAGGACGTCGTGGGTTCAAACCCCACTGGATGCAAAAAAAATAATATTTATTAAATTTAAGATTTATAGGAATTTAACCTACGCTTTAAAAAATATTTTATTTTAATTTTTAATTAAAAATTAAAATAAAATATTTTTTAATTAATCTTCATGTTCTTCAAAAGGATCTCGTAAGGTTTTTGAAGGAGGACCAAATCCAACATAAAGCGAATAACCGGTAATACTTAATAGAAGACATCCAATAAAAATTGAAAAGAAAAAAGCGGGACTTTCCATAAGAAATTTTAATGTGTTTGTTTTGTAGAAATTTTAAAATTTAATTGATTTCTTGTTTTTCAATATACATAAAAATTGACGTCATTGCAATAGCTGGAAAAACTAATCCAACTAATGGTACTAAAATTGATGGTAAATATGCAGCAGCCATAAAAAAATCTCCTTATATTTTATCTTTGTTTTTTATTAAAAAAAAACAAAGATACTTTTTAATATATTTTATATTTAGTAAATTTTAAATTAATAATTATTAATTTATTAACAAAAAAAATTATGAGCTTGGATTACGACCAGGGTCATTTGATAAGAAACCAAAAATAAATAATGAAACAAAAAAACTTACCACAGTATAAACAAAAATTTTAAGTGTTAACATTAATAATTAAAAGACAATTAATTTTTTATAGACTTAATTGTATATGTGTATTTATTACATATAATTTATTTTTATATAAATTAAATTTTTTAATAAAAATTTTTTTTTAAAGATTACGGATTTTAATTTTTATTTTAAATTACGTTGTCTTAACCATGCTTGGGCTTCTAAATAATTTGTTGGTGCTAATCGAATAGCTTCATTCCAATAATCAGCAGCTTTATCATAAAGTAATTTAGCAACATCAGATTGATATTTTTCTGTTGCTTGTTCAGCTCTATAATGGTAAATAATTGCAATATTATTTAAAGCTTGAGGTAAACTAGGGTTTCTTTTCAAAGCTTGATAATAATATTCTAAAGCTCTACCATGTTTTCCATTACTTGTATGTATTAATCCAATATTATATAAAATATAACTTCTATCATACGGATCTATTTCCAATCTTAAAGCTTGATAATAATTTTGTAGTGATTCTGCATATTCACCCTCAGCTTGAGCTGACATACCATCACGATAATAAGTAAAAGCTTGTTTTTCTCTATTTGATGTTGGTAAAATTTTTATTAAAACATCTGCTACTACTGTAAACGTTTTATCAATAAAATTATCATTTTTTTGTGAACGTGGCATATTTAAATTAAATTATTTTTTTTACTAGTTTATTATTTTTAAATAATAAAAAATTTAAAAACGGAATTTTGCAAAAGCTTTGTTAGCTTCTGCCATACGGTGAACCTCAGTTCGACGTTTTATTGCACCACCAGTTTTTGCAAAAGCATCTAAAATTTCATTTGTTAATTTTAAAACTGAACTATTTCCAGCTCTATTACGAGCAGCAGAAAGAATCCATTGAATTGCTAAAACTGTTCCACGTTCAGAATTAACTTCTATTGGTACTTGATAAGCAGAACCTCCTACTCTTTGAGCTTTTACTTCAACTAACGGTTTAACATTTTCAATTGCTTGTTCTAATATTTGTAATGAATTTTGTTCAGTTTTTTCTGAAATTAATTGCATAGTTTGATAAACTATTTTATAAGCTAATGTTTTTTTACCGTCTTTCATAATACGATTAACTAGCATATGAACTAATATGCTATCATAATAAGGGTCGGGTGAAATAATACGTTTTTTTGCTCTATGACGTCTAGACATTTTTTTATTCCTTCATAATTGAAACTAATTTATTTTGAACGTTTTACTCCAAATTTGGAACGACTATTTAATCGACCTTTAACACCAGCTGTATCAAAAGTACCTCGAACAATATGATAACGAACACCTGGTAAATCTTTTACTCGTCCTCCACGAACTAATACTACAGAATGTTCTTGTAAGTTATGACCAATCCCAGGAATATATGCTGTTACTTCAAAACCAGTAGTTAAACGTACTCGCGCTACTTTACGTAAAGCAGAGTTTGGTTTCTTAGGTGTTGTTGTATATACTCGAGTACAAACACCACGTCTTTGTGGACAAGATTTTAAAGCTGGAGATTTTGTTTTATTTGTTATTTTTATACGTGCTGAATTTACTAATTGTTGAATTGTTGGCATATTAAAATATATTTATTAATTTATTTTTATAACGTTTATAAAATATTGACAAAAAATTTTTTTAATATAAAATAAAGTTATAAGACCACGGGGATGTGGCGGAATGGTAGACGCAGCGGACTTAAAATCCGCCGGTTGTATAAACCGTGGGGGTTCAAGTCCCCCCATCCCCAAAATAATAATAAAAATATATATAAATTCTATATAGAATTTATATATATTTTTATTATTTTTTACTCGTTTAATCTTTTATAACTAAAAAACGTGCACGAGATCTTTTGAAAGCTAAAACAGCTTCTACTTTTTCTTTTTCATCAATTGTTTTATTAACACGTTCTTGAGCTTCTAAAAATTCTTTTTCTGCTTCATTTCTATCAATTGTTTGTTTTGATTCGGCAGAATTTACTAAAATAGTAACTTTATCGTTTTGAATTGAAGCAAAACCGTTCATTAAAGCAAAACTATTCCATGAATTATCTTGGCGTATACTCATTACACCAATATCTAAAGCTGTAATTAAAGGAGCGTGTTTTGGTAAAACACCCATTTGGCCAGTATTTGTTGGTAAAATAATTTCTTCTGCTTCTTCATCCCAAAAAATTTTATCAGGAGTCATAATACATACTTGTAAACTCATAAAAAACCTTCATTTTAAATTATAAATAAAATTATAGATAATATAATTTTATTTTATAAAGTAGCTGCTTTAGCAACAACTTCTTCAAGATTTCCTACAAGATAAAAAGATTGTTCTGGTAAATCATCTAATTCACCACTTAAAATTTTATTAAAACCTTGAATTGTTTCTTTTAAACTTACATATTTTCCTGGAGAACCAGTAAATACTTCTGCAACAAAGAAAGGTTGTGATAAGAAACGTTCAATTTTACGAGCACGAGCTACAACTTGTCGGTCTTCTTCTGAAAGTTCATCTAGACCTAAAATCGCAATGATATCTTGTAATTCTTTATATCGTTGTAATGTTTCTTTAACGTTCTGAGCACATGTATAATGTTCCTCTCCAACAATCCAAGGTTGTAACATTGTTGATGTTGAATCTAACGGGTCTACTGCTGGATAAATTCCTTTAGAAGCTAATCCACGAGATAATACAGTTGTAGCATCTAAGTGTGCAAATGTTGTTGCTGGAGCTGGATCAGTTAAATCATCAGCTGGTACATATACTGCTTGAATAGATGTAATTGAACCATCTTTTGTTGATGTAATTCGTTCTTGTAGACCACCCATCTCTGTTGCAAGTGTTGGTTGATAACCTACAGCAGATGGCATACGTCCTAATAAAGCTGATACTTCTGATCCAGCTTGTACAAATCTGAAAATATTATCAATAAATAATAATACGTCTTGTTTATTTATATCACGAAAATATTCAGCCATTGTTAAAGCTGTTAAAGCAACACGCATACGTGCTCCAGGTGGTTCATTGTTAAACTAAGATATCCATTTATAGATATTCTCGTCTTCAAATCCGGACGTGAAAGTTTCCCTTCATCCGGCTCCTGCAAGATTTTCTAGGCTAGATTTTTAAATCTATTGAAGTTTTGTTAATGTGACAATGTCTATGCAATAATTGCAGATTTTTATATTGATCTAGGCCGCCTTGCGAGCGTGGTTTGATGTGATCTACTTCCATGTGATCCCCTATTTCAAACTTTTTCTTACAGGCAGTGCATTTTCCTTTTTGACGATTTAGGAGATTGCATACCCTTGTTGATAAGATACTATATTGAGGGTTTCTTTTAGCCCAATAAATATGATTTCCATCATAGACTGAACAAACATCATTTATTTTAGCATAGTTTTCGCTAGATATCCATGCTAATTTTGGAAGGTGCGTTGTTTGAGGTTTTCCTTCTTTCGAAGCTATTGTACCATTAAGGATCCAATTTGCCTTGTAAAGGCGGTTTTGAAACGTATAAACCCTATTCTCTGGGAAGTATTTCTGTTTAACAGTTTCTCTTCCTTGTCGAGTAGCACGTCGAAACACCCAAGCTCTTATTTGATTGTATATAATGTTATCTACCTTTCTAAAAGTTTCTTTGCATTCACAGTAACGAAAGTAGTTTCCCCAACCTATTAAGATTGGCCGTAATAAATATATTAGCCTGTATGAACTAGCTGATTTATTATTTTGAATGATGTTACGTGTCTTGTCTATAAGCCTTCTGACATTCTCCTTTGAAGGAGTGATTTTCACTCGACTCTGTCCATGTTTTGTTACTAAGGTTAATTGAAAACCTAAGAACGTAAAAGATTCACTTGCTTTCCTTAATTTAGATTTTTCTGTAGAAATTTCTAAACCCACATTTGCTAGCCAATCTTTTGTTTCAAGGATGACCTTTTCCATGATCTCAGGATTTCGATGAATTAATACAAAGTCGTCGGCATATCTTATAACACCAAGTGCTGCTCTTTTAGTTTTGGTCCCTCTTCCAGCGTTTGGATATGGTTTAGGAAAATCTCTTGAGGATACGTAGTTTTTAAGGTGATCCTCAAGTCCGTGTAAAGCTATATTTGCTAATAATGGAGATATAATACCACCTTGAGGTGTACCCATTGTACTTCTTGGTATATTGGCGTATTCATCCATTATCCCTGCTTGTAACCAAGAGGTAATTTGTATTTCCAATAAAGGAAAAGTATCTAATTTAGCTATTAATGCTTTATGATCTATTCTATCAAAGCATTTACGTATGTCTGCGTCATATACAAGTTTATCCGTTTTTGTACGTAAATTTAAAAATATGGCTTCGATAGCATCATGGCTGCTTCTACCCGGTCTAAATCCATAAGAATTTGGCTCGAATTTTGCTTCCCATTCAGGTTCTAAAGCTAACTTTGCAAGGGCTTGTTTTGCTCTATCCTGTATTGTGGGTATACCTAACGGTCTCTTTTCAGTTTTCCCAGGTTTTGGAATCCAAACTCTTTTAATGGGGGAGGCCTTTCCGTTTAAATTTAAATTATTTGCAAGCGTCAATTTCATCTTTGGGGTTGTAGGAACAAAGCCGTCTACTCCCGCAGTTTTCTTGCCTTTATTTAAAGTAGTAACTTGTTGTACAGCTATCAATTTTGCATGTTTGCTTCGAATCAATCTTTGCTGTAATTGTCTTACAGTTCTTTTGTCACCTAACTTGCTTGCCTTGAAAATTCTTCGTTGAGATCTTCGAACTATGTTGTATGAGTTACCCCAGTCAATTTCGTTCCACGTGAATTCTGTTTTGAATTTACTCATTTATTTCTCCTAAGAATTTTGTCTCTTGCTAACATTCTTTCAGCATATCAACTTCACCATTGCAAAGAGGCGTTGGCTTCTGAATGTCTCCTGCACTCCCATAAACATGCGGCGTATCACCTACCCGAAGGAGTTTATGAGAGCTTACCAATGTTCCATATTATGTTAATCGTGTTATATTTAGGTTCACCCAATACCCCTTTCTTGTGTAAAAAACTTTTCGCCCATGTTAGCCAAACGAAACTACCATGTACAAGACCTAGTCTTTTATATATTAATATATATATAGTTTCTAGTTTTCCTCATCTTTAAAAGAAAAGAAGTATACGTTCGGAACAAGAGGCTTAAGAAGTGCACCGTTGTGTATAAATTATACTGTATAACTACTTCTAACCTTTGCTAAACTTCGGTTTTCCATACCTGGAATTCCTATCAAGGTTAAAAGGCGAGTTGGCGATAACTCGGGGGAATTTAACCCCAACATAATATAGTTAGGACTATTATAGTCCCCTCGTACTTTGAATTATATTATAAATATAAGACTTATACAAGAACTTGTCGCACCATTTGACCATATACTAAAGCTACTTTTGATTCACTAATATTATCTTCTTGAATAACACCAGATTCTTTGGTTGAGTCGATACCTCCATTTACGAAGGATACCTCTCGATTAGAACCGTACGTGAGACTTTCACCTCATACGGCTCCCGATTTATTCAGGGATAACCCTTTTGCGTCTAATACGTTTTTCGCCATGTATTGGCTCGTATTGATGACAAGTTCGATGTAAAGCGACAATATTAGTCGGTTTATTATTTTGATTGTCACCGTCCTTATGATGTAATTCTATTATGTCTTCCGTAGAGAATAGGATATTACAAGATTTACACTTGTATTCCTGTCTCACTAAAGTGGTTAGTAATGGTCCCGTAAAGCGTTTATTATTTCTTTTAGCCCAATAGAGCCAATCGTTGTCATAAATAGATTTACTACCTTTCGAGGCAATAAACCCGTTTACTTTCTGGTTGTGCCCGGTGAAGATACCGCGTACTTGTTCTATTATTTCCTTTTGAGGCATCTTACTAGAATTTCTCAAATATTTATAAACCCAATCGTGCAGAGACCAGAGATTGACTTGTGACATATCACAGTATCTGTGATAGTTAAACCAACCACGATATATAGTCTTTACCATTTTAAGACGGTCTTTGAGAGGATATCTCGTATCTTTAACAGTGTTCTTTACTTTCATTTTCATTGCATTATGATTTTTCTTGGAAGGAAAGCACACAAATTTATGATTGTCTGGTTTTACTAAGAAGTGCCAGCCAAGAAAGTTAAAGCCTTTCGTTGCCGATACAGTTTGAGACTTGGTCTCGTTGATGTTTAATCCTCGTTCTTTTAGGAACTCATTAATTTTTACAAGAAGTTCATTTGGGTTCTCTCCTTGTTTTAGTATAAATACCATGTCATCCGCGTAACGAAAACCTCTTTGCATTGATTTTGTACTGCTTACTTTTTCATTTTGTAAATCTTCAACTCCATGAAGAGCAATATTAGCAAGGAGAGGAGATATAACGCCTCCTTGGGGTGTTCCTGAAGTGGTTTTCTCCCTTTCAGTTAAAACGCCTGCTTTTAAAGCAGATCTTAATGCATTTTTTAACCCATTTGGTAAGATAACCAGACTAATAAGTTTGTCATGGTTAATATTGTCGAAACATTTAGAGATGTCGATTTCGACGATCGTCTTTTTATAACCTTTAGCAGAACTATTTAAGTTATTGAAAATGTATTTTTGGATGTCCCAAGTTGAATGTCCCGGTCTAAAACCAAAATCTCCATTAGAAGCAGAAGCTTCGTATACTGGTTCTAGGGCATACTTTAAAAGACATTGCATAGCTCTGTCTTTAATTGTGGGTATACCTAATGGCCTTTTAGTTCCATCATCCTTAGGAATGTAAACCCTTCTGAGTTTTTCATGTTTCCAATTATTGAGTTGACCAAGATCTGCAGTTAATTGTATGCGTTCTTTAGAGTTAAGTTTACTCAATCCGTCAACCCCCGCACTACGTTTTCCCAAGTTTAATTGGGTAACTTGTCTAACTGCGAGATATTTTGCACATTTGGATCCCACTAATAGTGTTTGGAGAGATTTTATTGTATCTACATCATTTTCTTTAGCCGCTTTATATATCCTATGTTGAAGTCTGTAAAGATTCTTTTGGAACTTTGTCCAGGGTAATGCTTTCCATTCATCAGTATAAAATTTAGTTGTTTTACCTGTCATTGAAAACCTCCACATTTAATATATTCTATAAACCTTTAAGCAATTACGCTTAATCCTACCCGTGAGATGCCATATGGAGTTTTGATTGAACCCCTACCCCTTTACTTTAAAAATTTAAAGAGGAGACACCCCTCGTTTTTCTTTGTTCCAAATATTAATTGATTGTAATTTTAGGTTCCTTCAATTTGCCTATAACCTACTCAGAATTTGCATATAGCGAAACGAAACCTATGCGAGTATTGATTATTACCACAGCCACTATTGATAACGTGCTAGGCTACATTAAGACACTTTTTCAGAAGGTTCAGATTAACTTAACCATGATTACTTACCAGGCGGCAGTGCAACTTGTTATCTAAGTCTCTGATTCCGCTGTGAATTCCCGGCTTAATTTTGATGATCAGTCTCCATTCGGGCACTATCGGCGTCAACTCTATTCCGGAGCGATTGGACTTTCACCAATATTAATATTTAGTTATATCTAATTATGAGAATAGCCCATTACAGGTATTATCATTCTTCTTTTAGATACTCATGCTTATATTTAAATAATTATTTAAAATTTTAGCAAGAAACAAATCGCACCATTTCCATATATAGGTCATTACCCTCACGTGTTCTTTCACCAACACCACCAAATACAGAAACACCTCCGTGTGCTTTTGCAATGTTATTAATTAATTCCATAATTAAAACAGTTTTTCCAACACCGGCACCACCAAATAATCCAATTTTACCACCACGACGATAAGGTGCTAATAGATCAACAACTTTAATCCCAGTTTCAAAAATAGATAATTGCGTATCTAAATCTACAAATGCTGGAGCTGATCTATGAATAGGTAAACTGTTTTCATGAGCAGCATCTTCTAAACCATCTACTGGTTTTCCAACAACATTAAAAATACGACCTAACGTCGTTGGTCCTACAGGTACTGTTAATGGATTTCCTGTATCAAGTGCTTCCATTCCTCGCATTAAACCATCTGTTGCATTCATAGCAACAGCACGAATACAATGATCTCCTAATAATTGTTGAACTTCACATGTTACAGATATCTCTTGGCCAGCTTGATTTTTTCCTTGAATTAAAATGGCATTATAAATATTAGGCATTTTATTTGATGAAAAAGCTATATCAACTACAGGCCCAATAATTTGTGTAACCTTACCTACACTTTTTGTTTGATCATCAACGTAAGAATCGTACATAATTGTTAAATAAAAAATTTATAAAAATTTTTAAGTAAAATAATATAAAAAATTATTTACTTTACATTATTATTTAATAATGTTGATTTTTCGATTAGAAAATAATTTATAATTTATTTGAGTTATAATTTTTTTAATAAAAAAAATAAAAATGATATTAAAAACTTGTTATAAATTATTTTATAACAAAATAAATAAAGTGTCAAAATAAATTTTTTTAATTACACTAAGTTATAATAAAAACTTTTTGTTTTTTATATTATTAAATATAATATAAAAAAATATATAATATATTTAATACTTTACATATTATAATATTTATTTAATAATTAATTATTTTTATTTAATAATTAATTAAATTAATCATAAAAATGGTTCTAAAAAATGAATAGTAAAGATATTAAATTTTTTAAAAAATAAAATTTTTTAAAAACTTGTATTTAAAAATTAAATAAAAAATAAAATATGATTGATTTAATAAAATATCCTGTAATTACAGAAAAATCATTTCGTTTAATTGAAAAGAATAAATATACATTTGATGTTGATAAAAGATTGACTAAACCACAAATAAAAAAAATTTTAGAAGGTTTATTTAATATTAATATTACTTCTGTAAATACACATCTACCCCCAACAAAAAAAAAACGTTTAGGGTTAAAACAAGGTTACAAAGTACGTTATAAAAGAGTAATCATTACAATTAAACCAAACCAAAAAATACCTATTTTTGGACAGAATGATTAAATAAAATTATAAAAAAAAAATTTAAATATATAAAAAGGTTATTTTATGGGTATTAGATTTTATAAGCCTTATACAGCAGGCACACGTAGTAGATCTGTTTCAGATTTTAATGAAATTACAAAAGTTTCTCCTGAAAAATCTTTAACTTTTTGGCTATTTCGTTCAAAAGGTCGTAATAATAGAGGAATAATTACAAGTCGTCATCGCGGAGGCGGGCATAAACGATTATATCGTTTAATTGATTTTAAACGTAATAAAATAGGAATTAATGGAAAAGTAAAAACAATAGAGTATGACCCAAACCGTAAAGCACGAATTGCTTTATTAATCCATGATGATGGGTCTAAAAGTTATATTTTACATCCACGAGGATTGAAAATAAATCAATCAGTTTTATCTTCTCCGTCAGCTCCTATTTCTATAGGAAATTGTTTACCGTTAAAGTTTATTCCATTAGGTACAGAAGTTCATAATATTGAATTAAAACCTGGTTCGGGTGGTAAACTAGCCCGTTCGGCAGGTTGCGTTGCTCAAATTGTAGCAAAAGAAAATAATTATGTTACTTTACGTTTACCTTCAGGAGAAGTTCGTTTATTATCTCAAAATTGTTGGGCAACAATTGGTCAAGTTGGAAATGTAGAAGCAAATAATATAAGAATTGGTAAAGCTGGTGCAATGCGTTGGTTAGGTAAAAGACCAAAAGTTCGAGGAATTGCTATGAACCCATGTGATCATGCTCATGGTGGGGGTGAAGGTCGTTCACCAATTGGTAGAAAAAAACCTGTTAGTTTATGGGGTAAACCAGCACTAGGTGTTAGAACTCGTAAAAAATCAAAATATAGTGATAAAGTTATTATTAAACGACGTAAATCATTTAAAAATTAGTAATGTATTAAAATAAAATATATAAATAATTAAATGATTTTATTATTAAATAAAAATTTTTTTAATTTATTAAGGAAAAACTATGTCTCGTTCATTAAAAAAAGGTCCTTTTGTAGCAGAGCATTTATTAAAAAAAGTTCAACAATTGAATAAAAATAATGAGAAAAAAGTTGTTGAAACCTGGTCTCGTTCTTCAACTATTGTTCCTATTATGATTGGTCATACAATAGCAGTTCATAATGGTCGTGAACATATTCCTATTTTTATAACTGATCAAATGGTTGGTCATAAATTAGGGGAATTTGCTCCAACAAGAACATTTAAAGGCCATATAAAAAAAGATAAAAAATTAAAACGTTAATTTATTTAACAAATAAAAATATTATTAAAATTAGAAGGCAAAAATTATGGGTCAAAAGATTCATCCTTTAGGTTTAAGACTTGGTATTACACAAAAACATCGTTCAGTTTGGTTTTCAAAATTTGATAATTACCCACGTTTAATTTTAGAAGATAAAAATATTCGTTCTTATATTTTTAAAAAGTATTCAAAAGCACATATTATTGATGTTTTGATTAAACGTTATAGAACAACACAAAATATTGAAACAAAGGAACCAATTGATTTAGTAGAAGTTTCAATTAATACTGCATTACCTAGTAAAATCTTAAACCGTAAAAATACAAAAGAAAGTTTAGCAGAATTAAAGAGTATATTAGAAAATATTTGTTATAAGCAACGCCTTAATAAAAATTTACCTAAAGTTGAAATTATTTTAAATGTTTTTAAAGTAGAAGATATTTATTCAGAAGCTTCGGTATTAGCTGATTATTTAATTCAACAATTAGAAGAACGTATACCTTTTAGAAGCGCTTTAAAAAAAACTTTAAACCGTACAAGATTTACTAAATTAAAAGGAATTAAAATACAAATTTCTGGTAGATTAAATGGTGCTGAAATTGCACGTACAGAATGGGTTCGTAAAGGACGTGTACCATTACAAACTTTACGTGCTGATATTGATTATTCTTATAAAACAGCAAAAACAATTTATGGAATTTTAGGTATTAAAGTTTGGTTATTTAAAGGAGAAAAAACTTAAAATTAATCAATAATAAAAAAAATATACAAAAAAATTAAATTAGAATAAATTATGTTACAACCAAAAAGAACAAAATTTCGTAGACATCATCGTGGAAAAATGCGTGGAAAAGCTAATCGTGGTAATAAAATAGCTTATGGTGATTATGGTTTACAAGCGCTAGAACCTGGTTGGATTAAGTCTCGTCAAATTGAATCAGGTCGTCGTGTTTTAACTCGTTATGTAAGACGTAATGGTAAATTATGGATTAGAATTTTTCCCGATAAACCTGTAACAATGCGTGCTGCTGAAAGTCGTATGGGTTCAGGAAAAGGAACACCTGAATATTGGGTTTCTGTTGTAAAACCTGGAAAAGTTATTTTTGAAATTAGAGGAGTAACAACACCGGTAGCAAAAAAAGCTTTAACAATTGCAGGTCATAAAATGCCTATTAAAACACAAATAATATATAAATAATAAAAAACTATAAAATATTATGATTAGACCACAAACAATTTTAAATGTCGCTGATAATAGCGGCGCAAAAAAGCTAATGTGTATCCGCATTTTAGGAGGAAGTTATAAACAAAGTGCTAAAATTGGTGATATTATAATAGGTGTTATTAAACAAGCTACTCCAAATATGCCTTTAAAAAAATCTGATAAAGTTCGGGCAGTTATTGTAAGAACTAGTAAAGAGATACAGCGTAATAATGGCACATTTATTCGTTTTGATGATAATGCTGCTGTTATTATTAATAAAGACGATAATCCTCGCGGAACTCGTGTTTTTGGACCGGTTGCTAGAGAATTAAGAGAAAAAGATTTTACAAAAATTGTTTCATTAGCACCTGAAGTTTTATAATTAAATTTTGTATAAAATAAAGTGAATAAGTTTTGAATTTTTATAAAAAAAATATATAATATGGAACGTTTAAAAACAAAATATAAAGAAGTAATTATACCGAAATTAGTTAAACAGTTAAATTTAAAAAATATTCATCAAGTACCTAAAATTTCAAAAATTGTAATAAACAGGGGTTTAGGAGAAGCTGCATTGAATTCAAAAATATTAGATACTTCATTAAATGAAATTAGTTTAGTTGCTGGCCAACGTGGTGTATTAACACGTTCAAAAAAAGCTATTGCAGCCTTTAAACTTCGTGCTAAAACAGCTGTTGGTATTAGTGTTACATTACGAGGAGATCGTATGTATGCTTTTTTAGATAGATTTATTTCTTTAGCTTTACCTCGTATTCGTGATTTTCAAGGAATAAATCCTAAAAGTTTTGATGGGTTAGGAAATTATAGTTTAGGTTTAGAAGAACAATTAATGTTTCCTGAAATTGATTATGATAAAATTGATCAAATTCGAGGTATGGATATTTCAATTATTACAACTGCAAAAACAGATAATGATGCATTTACTTTATTAAAAGAGTTTGGAATGCCTTTTAAAAAATATAAAATATTATTTTAAAATTAAAATTAAAATTATGATAAATGATACTATTAGTGATATGTTAACACGTATACGTAATGCTAATTTAGCAAAACATGAAACTGTTAACGTTTTAAATACAAAAACAAATCAAAGAATAAGTGAAATTTTAAAAAAACAAGGGTATATTGAGTCAGTAAAAATATCATTAAACCCCTTAGATTTAATTGAAATAAAATTAAAATATAACGGAAATTTAAAAAAGCCTTGTATAACAAATTTAAAACGTTTAAGTTCACCTGGTCTTCGTGTTTATTCTAGTTATAAAAATATTCCAAGAATATTAAACGGTATGGGTACTATTATTATTTCAACATCAAAAGGTTTAATGACAGATCAAGAAGCTAGAAATAATAAAATTGGTGGCGAAGTATTATTTTCTATTTGGTAAATTGAATTTAGAAAAAGAAAATTTAATTGAAATGCAAGGTGTCGTGACTCAGTGTTTATCTAAGTGTGACTCGTTTCTAAGTAATTAATAAACTTAGACATTAATATAATATTTTTATATTAATAGAACTCTATTTTTAAATAATGGAATGAATAATAATTAATTTAAAAACATTATTACTAAAATTTCGACATGCTATATTATAAGTATGAAGCTCGATAAAGACGATTTTACCTTTGCCCCTTTTGCCGTTGCCAAAAGCAAAGATCAAAGGAACAAAGAAGCCAAAGGATATTTCAAAGGAGGTACAAGGAGCAAGGTATTAAATCGGGTATCTAAAATAAAGTCTATGGATAGAATATCTAATAAAGATTGACAAATCTACGAATATAAAAAATATATTTTTTGGTTTAGTAAGATTTTAGATTATGAATGACCAATTATTTAATTATAAAAAATATATTTAGAGTAGATTCCTAATGACATTTTTGTATAGATAAAATTTAGGGAACGAGGAAAAATTTTATAGTTTTTAACTATAAAATTAGAGCAGAAGTAAAATATCAAAGATACTAGTAATGATAGTTGAGAAATAACTTCTAATTAAAAAAATTAATTAATTTTTTTATAGAACGCCGTATGAAATGAAAGTTTCATGTACGGTGTGGAAACGGGGAAAAACAAATAAATTAATTATGTTTACCTATGTTTATCGGAATATTTCGTGTAGAACTTGAAAATGGTTTTCAAGTTATTGCGCATATTTCTGGGAAAATACGACGAAATTTTATTAAAATTTTATTAGGGGATTTAGTAATTATTGAATTAAGCCCATATGATTTAACACGTGGTAGAATAATTTATCGTTTTAAATCAAATAAAAAATAATAAATAAAAAAGAGAAAGAAAAATATAGCAAAAAAAATATTAATTAAAATGAAAGTACGTCCCTCAGTTCGAAAAATGTGTGATAAATGTCGTTTAATTCGACGAAAAAGAAAAATTTTAGTTATTTGTAAAAATCCCAAACATAAACAACGTCAAGGTTAATTAAATAAAAAATAAAATTATGGCAAAACAAATTCGAAAAGTTACATCAAAAAAAATAAAGTCTAATAAACTTCCTAAGGGAGTTGTTCATATTCAATCAACATTTAATAATACAATTGTTACAATTATAAATTTAAAAGGTAAAGTAATTTCTTGGTCTTCAGCAGGTTCTTGTGGTTTTAAAGGTGCAAGAAAATCAACTCCTTTTGCAGCTAAAACTGCTGCAGAAATTGCTGCAAGACAATCGATGGATCAGGGTTTAAAACAAGCTAAAGTTATGGTTAAAGGAGCTGGTCCTGGACGTGAAACAGCTATCCGTGGATTAATCGACGCAGGTTTACAAATAACTTTAATTCGAGATATTACAGGAATTGCTCATAATGGTTGTCGACCACCTAAAAAAAGACGTGTTTAATTATTTATATATTTGATTATATTTATAATCAAATATATAATTCTTATAAATATATAATCAAATATATAAATAAATTTAATTAAAAATCAATTAAATAATATAATAAAATGAAATATACTTTAATATCATGTATTGATTCTAAAATTGTTAATCCAACAACATTTTATGGAAGATTTGAATTAGGTCCGTGGAGTTCTGGACAAGCACTTACAATTGCAAATACACTAAGACGAGGTTTATTATCAGAGTTGCCAGGTACAGCTATTACTTTTGTTAAAATTATTGGTACGTCTCATGAATATGATACCTTACCTGGAATGCGCGAGTGTATTTTAGATATATTACTAAATATAAAACAAATTACTTTAAAATCTGAATTTAAGTTTTTTTCACCACAAATAGGTTTTTTAAATGTTAAAGGCCCTGGTATTATAAGAGCTAGAGATTTAAAATTACCTTTTTTTATAAAATCAATTGATCCAGATCAATATATTGCTACTTTGAATCATAAAGGACAATTAAATATTAAATTTTTGATTCATTCTGGTAAAAAATATTTAACACATACACCAAGTTCGAAAAATTATTCAAAATTAGTAGAATTATTAGAAAAACAAAAACCAATAAATTTATTATCAAATAATAAAAATATATTTTTATTGAACAAATATAAAAAATGGAAAAAACAACGTGAATTAAATAAAAAACAATTTTTATCTAATTCTAATATATTAACAAATTCATTAATAAAAAAAAAAAAGTATAATTTAATAAATTATATTTTTGATAATAAAATTAAACCCCCTGAATTTGATCAATTAATGTATAATAATAAAAATAATTATAATGATTTCGAAAAAATAAATAAAATTGGTTTCGATAAGATAGGTTATTTTCCAATTGATGCTATTTTTTCTCCAATAAAAAAAGTTAATTATAAAATAGAAGTAAAAAATTCAATAACAAAAAAAGAAACAATATTCTTAGAAGTTTGGACGAATGGAACTATAGATCCGCGTTCTGCAATTCATCAAACTGTTAAAATTTTAATTAAATTATTTTTACCTTTACAACAATTTAAAATCAATTTTTTTAATCAATATAAAACTAAATTATATTTTAATAAATTTAACTTTTTATATTTTAATAAAAAAATCATTAAATTAACTAATTTTTATTTTTATAAAAAAAAATTAGATTTTTTAAGTATAAAAAAAAATAATTTTGTTAGTAATTTTATTAAATTTAAAAATATAAATTTTTTTTATAACAATAAACATTTTTTAAATAAGCTTTTTGATTTTTATTTAATAAATAAAAATCAAAAAGCTTATTTAAAAAATTATATATTTTTTGAAAATAAAAAATCAAAAAAATCTAATTTAGTATTATCTAAAAAATTAAAAAATATAAATTTTAATTTAACAAAATATAAAAAAAAAACTAATTTACAAAAACTATATATAAATAAAAATTTAAAAGTAAATATTTTAGAATTCGATATTTTAAATTTAGAATTAACTTCACGTCTTTATTTTATTTTAAAAAAAATTAATATTAATAAAATTGGAGATTTAGTTTCATTTAAATCAAATTTGTTTTATACATTTAATGATAAAATTTTTAATTTAGAAATTTTAAAAAAGTATGATATATTTGAATTAAAACAAAGTTTAAAAAAATACGGTATTATTATAAATAATAATTGATTTTTATAATTATATTATTTATAATATATATATAATGATATTAATAAAAAATTAATAAAATTAAATTTAGTCTATTTATGAAATTATTTAAATAATTATAAAAAAATGAGTAAAATTTACGATTGGTTTGAAGAACGTTTAGAAATTCAAGCAATTGCAGACGATATTACAAGTAAATATGTACCTCCTCATGTAAACATATTCTATTGTTTAGGTGGGATTACATTTACTTGTTTTTTAGTACAAGTAGCGACAGGTTTTGCTATGACTTTTTATTATCGTCCAACAGTAGCAGAAGCTTTTGCTTCAATTAATTATCTAATGACAGAGGTAAATTTTGGTTGGTTAATTCGTTCGATTCATCGTTGGTCAGCATCTATGATGGTTTTATCAATGATTTTACACGTTTGTCGTGTTTATTTAACAGGAGGGTTTAAACGTCCTCGTGAATTAACGTGGGTAACAGGAGTAACTATGGCAGTTTGTACTGTTTCTTTTGGTGTTACAGGTTATTCATTACCTTGGGACCAAGTAGGATATTGGGCTGTTAAAATTGTAACAGGTGTACCTGATGCAATTCCTGTTGTAGGAACAACGTTAGTTGAATTATTACGTGGTGGTGTAGGTGTAGGTCAAGCAACACTAACACGTTTTTATAGTTTACATACTTTTGTTTTACCATTATTAACTGCAGTATTTATGTTAATGCATTTCTTAATGATCCGTAAGCAAGGTATCTCTGGTCCACTATAAAAATAATTGATATTAATACACAATAATTATTAATTATTGTGTATTAATATATAAGTAGAGAAAAAATTATTATAAAAAAAAATTAAATATATTTAAAAATAAGGAGATAAAAAATGGCTGTTATTAAAAAACCAGATTTAACAGATCCAGTATTACGAGCAAAATTAGCTAAGGGTATGGGACATAATTATTACGGTGAACCTGCTTGGCCTAATGATTTATTATATATGTTCCCAGTTACTATTTTTGGAACATTCGCATGTGTTATTGGTTTAGCGGTTTTAGATCCTGCAGCTATTGGTGAGCCTGCAAATCCATTTGCAACACCATTAGAAATTTTACCAGAATGGTATTTTTACCCAACTTTCCAACTGTTACGTACAGTTCCAAATAAATTATTAGGTGTGTTATTAATGGCAGCTGTTCCTGCAGGTTTAATTACAGTTCCATTCATTGAAAACATTAATAAATTTCAAAATCCATTCCGTAGACCTGTAGCTACAACTGTTTTTTTAATTGGTACAGTAGCGGCAATTTGGTTAGGTATTGGTGCAACATTACCAATTGATATTTCATTAACTTTAGGTTTATTTTAAATATAAATAAAGTTAATATTAATTCTAATTACCTATATTTTATGTAAGCTTAAAAGCTTACATAAAATATAAGTAATTGACAAAAAATATTTAGTATACTATAATAATATAAAGCCGGGATAGCTCAGTTGGTTAGAGCATAAGATTGAAAATCTTAGTGTCACCAGTTCGATTCTGGTTCCTGGCATATAAAAAAAAATTGCATTTTTATAAAATACAATTATAATTAAATAAACAACTGAAATGTTAATATTATTTTTTTTATTTAATTATTAAAAATTATGCCTATTGGTGTTCCTAAAGTACCTTATCGTTTACCTGGAGAAGAAACAGCTCAATGGGTTGATTTATATAATCGTTTATACCGAGACCGTATTTTATTTTTGTGTCAAGATTTAGATGATGAATTAGCAAATCAATTAATTGGTATTATGTTATATTTAAATGCAGAAGACAAATCTCAAGGAATTTTTCTTTATATTAATTCTCCAGGTGGTTCAGTAACATGTGGTATTGGAGTTTATGATGCTATGAATTATATTCAATCAGATGTGACTACCATTTGTATTGGAACAGCAGCATCAATGGCTTCTTTAGTTTTAGCTGGAGGGACTCGTGGAAAACGATTAGCTTTACCTCATTGTAGAATTATGATTCACCAACCGGCAGGTGGCAGTCAAGGTCAAACCTCACTTGTATTATCAGAAGCAGAAGAAATGCTAAGAATTCGTGATGAAGTTGTTTCAATTTATTCTAATAGAACAGGGCAAACATTAGCTCGAATATCTAAAGATATAAATAGAGATCAATTTATGTCTGCTCATGAAGCAAAACAATACGGTTTAGTTGATCAAATTGCTTCATCAGTATTAAAATAATTTAATTATTAATTTTTTATATAACAAAAAAAGTATAGGACCAAAAAAAAATATGTCAATTTTAGCTTGGGTAAAAAAAAAACGTAAACAAGAATTATTAATAAATAATTCATCGATTTCAAAACAAGAATTAGAAAAAAATAATTTAGAAATAAATAATTCTAATGATAATGCATTATGGACTCGTTGTGATTATTGTGGCGTTATTCTTTATATAAAGCACCTTAAAAAACAACATTATGTTTGTATTGAATGTGGATCTAATTTAAGAATTAATAGTACTGATCGAATTGAAAATTTAATTGATTCAGGCTCATGGCGACCACTATATGAAACTATTTCACCATGTGACCCTTTAAAATTTAAAGATAAAAAAACTTATCCAGATAGATTACAAGAAGCTCAAAAACGAACAGGTTTTCAAGATGCTATTCAAACAGGAACAGGGCTTATAAATAATGTTCCAGTTGCTTTAGGTGTTATGGCATTTGACTTTATGGGTGGTAGTATGGGATCTGTTGTTGGCGAAAAAATAACTCGATTAATTGAATATGCAACTAAAAAAGGTTTAACACTTATTTTAGTTTGTGCATCTGGTGGTGCTCGAATGCAAGAAGGAATTTTAAGTTTAATGCAAATGGCAAAGATTTCTGCTGCTTTACATATACATCAATCTTGTGCAAAACTATTATATATCTCAATTTTAACTTCCCCTACCACAGGTGGTGTAACTGCTAGTTTTGCTATGCTAGGAGATTTAATTATTGCAGAACCAAATGCAGTTATAGGTTTTGCCGGACGTCGTGTAATTGAACAAACTCTTAAAGAAAAATTACCTGATAATTTTCAAACTTCAGAATATCTATTGCATCACGGTTTAGTTGATTTAATTATACCAAGATGTTTTTTAAAAAATGCATTATATGAAATAATGAATTTTAATAGACAAGCTCCGTACAAAAAATTAGGATATATTCCTGAAATAAACTAATTTTTTAATTTTAAAAATTTTTAATATTAATTTATGAATAGTAATTTAATTCGTCGTTATGTTGTCGTTGGTTCAAGAAGAACAAGTAATTATATTTGGGCTATTATTTGTGCTATTGGGGGGATAGATTTTTTATTAACTGGTTTATCAAGTTATTTTAATTTAAATCTATTACCAATAATTCATGCAGATAATATTATTTTTTTCCCTCAGGGATTAGTAATGTGTTTTTATGGTTTATTAGGACTTATTTTTAGTTGTTATCTAGGTTTAACTATTTTGTGGAGTGTTGGTGGCGGATTTAATATTTTTGATAAACAAAATGGTATAGTTCGAATTTTTCGCTGGGGCTTTCCTGGAAAAAATAGACGTATTGATCTGACTTATCCAATTGATGAGGTTACAGCAATTCGTCTAGAATTAAAAGATGGTTTAAACCCTCGTAGAACTATTTATCTTTGTGTAAAAGGTCAAAGACAAATTCCATTAACACGAGTCGGTCAACCAATGACATTAGAAGAAATTGAAGTATTAGCAGCCGAATTAGCACAATTTTTGCAAAAAGACTTAATTTAATAAATTTATTTCTAACTTTTAGTTTAAACTAAAAGTTAGAAATAAATATTTTTAGTTTTTATAATTTTATATGTATAATAACAATAATATTCGTTTTAAAAGTAAAACAAAACTTCCTCGTTCTATTGAACCTGTTGGAATTATACCACGATCTATCATTAGAACTTTAAATAGATTTTTAACACAACTTTTCCAAAATTCTAATAATTTAGTAATTGAAGAATTTCGTATTTCTAGATATCAGATTTTAGTTTCTTTGCAATCATTATTAAGTTTAATTTTTATTCCATTAATAATAAATTTTTTAGCTAAAACTTTTATTCTAATCCCTTTAACTGATTATTTATGGAATAAACAGCAAGATGATATATTTTTAAATTCTTATTTAGAAAAAGAAGCTTTAACTGAACTACAAGACTTCGAAGAAGTTTTATATTTTGATTATTTTTTAACTCCTACACGATATGAAACACCGAATTGGGCTACTTATGAAACAGGTTTTAATGCATTAGAATTTCCAGTAATTTTAAAATCCCAAATTCAAAAAAAAACATTAGATTTAGCAAATAATTATAATCAAAAAAGTATTGAAGCATTAACTAATTTTTTTGGAGATTTAATTACATTTGGGACTTTAACTTTAGTTATTATTATTTTAAAACCACAAATTATTATTTTTAAATCTTTTTTAGTTGAATTTATTTATAGTTTAAGTGATACTTTAAAATCAGCTTTGCTTATTTTAAGCACTAATCTTTTAGTTGGTTTTCATTCACCTCGTGGCTGGGAATTATTTTTAGAATTTTTTTTAAATCGATTTGGTTTCCCACCAAATGAGAATTTTATTTTCTTATTTGTTGCTACATTTCCTGTTTTATTAGACACTATATTTAAATATTGGATTTTTCGTTATTTAAATAAAATTTCACCATCAACTGTAGCTACATATCATGCTATGATTGAATAGTTAATTATTAATTATTAATATATTATATAGTATATAATCTTTTATATTATTTGATAATAGTATAAAAGATTATATACTATATAATATAAACTAAAAACTTATTTCGGGATGTAGCGCAGTTTGGTAGCGCACCTGTTTTGGGTACAGGTGGCCGCAGGTTCGAATCCTGTCATCCCGATTTTTTATTAAATAAATATTTAGTTTTTATAAATATTATAATATTTATAAAAACTAAATTTTAAATTTTTTATTTTTATTATTAAAATAATTTATTTGTATAAAGCAATTCCTAAACGAACAGCAAAAATACCATTAATTAATGCAATAAATAAAGCAATAAAAATTTGGTTTTCTAAAATCATAATTTTTCCTTTTAATTTATTTTTTTTATATCTTAATTATTTATTTACTAAATAATTAAATTAAATTTTATAATCCATTATCTGTTTGTGTTGATAATAATACAATAACTAATGGACCTGCAGCAACAATAAATAATAATGATGTCAATTGAAGTATAATTTCGAAATTCATTTTTTTTTTTTTTTTTTAGTTTAATTTATTAAAATTATTATATCTATTTTATTTAAAAATAAATATTACAATTAATGAATTAATATAAATATAAATATATATATATTAATTTAATTAACGGAAACTTACTGAAGCTTGCCAAACAAAAGCTAAAAGTAAAAAAAATACCGGAATAATAGGTAATACATCTACGATGGGATCAAAAGGTGCATATGCTTCAGGTAACTTTGCTAATAAAAAAGTCATACTAAAATATTTTTTTAATATAAATATTATTTTTAACAACTATACTGAATACTAATAATATAAATCAAAAAATTAAATTTTTTAATAAATAAAATATAAAAATATTAAAGAGATGATCCTAAACCTGAATATGAACCATAAAAGAAAATGGCTAATAAACCAATAGCAGCAATTCCCACTACAACACCTACAAGCCATAAAGGAATACGTCCAGTTGTTCCAGTATTTGACATTTATTTAACCTTCATTTTAATTTTAATTTTTTATTTTGTTAATTATTATTATTAAATATTTAAATAATAATAAACAAAATTTTTATTATAATAATTTATTTTTAATTAATATTAATTAAAAATATAACTCGAAAATAAAACAGCTAATACAAAAATAAGTAATAAACCCCAGTATAGACTTGTACGATTTAATTCTACAGTTTGTTTATTTGGGTTTGGTTTATTCATAACCTTAAAAATCCTTCATAATAAAATGATTTTCTTTTATAAAAAGAAATAAAACTAATTAAATAACTTTTATTGTTTAAATAAAATTTATATTAACGTTGAATAAATTGCATAGCTGTAATAGCGCCTAAAAAGAAAACTGTAGGTACAGCTAAAGCATGTACAGATAACCAACGAACAGTGAAAATTGGATAAGTATATGTTGATTTTTTTGATGACATAATTAATAAATTGTTAAAAATATTTGGAAATAATTTAGATTAAATTATTTTTTTAATTAATTGTTGATAATTGTTTTACTTGTTCTAATGCATTAAAACGATCTGTAATTAATGGAGCTTCTTGACGATCTTCTGTAAAATATTCATTTGGACGTGGCGTACCAAAAACATCATAAGCTAAACCGGTACTTACAAATAGCCAACCGGCAATAAATAAAGAAGGAATTGTAATACTGTGAATAACCCAATAACGAATACTTGTTAAAATATCTGAAAACGGGCGTTCTCCTGTAGTCCCTGCCATTTTT